GGTACCTATTGAATTGAATTGATCTGTTGATGTACTTATAAAATTAATACTTTTATATGAATCATAATAAAATTCATTTTTATTTTTAACTCCATAATTTTTATTAAGTTTAAAATTTTTTAATATATCACAAGGAGCAATTTTTATATTTTTTTCATTTTCTGATGAAATAAAAAATATTCCTTTATTTTTTTTTATATTTCCTTTTATAACTTTTATATAGTATATTATTTCTATTTTAGTATTCACGGAATTATTTATTTTTCTTTTTAATTTTTTTGTATTTTTTATGTTTTATTATAATATTTTATAAATCAAATATAAAAAGGGCTTTCAATAAAACCATGTTTATTTATTCTAATATCTTTTGCTAAGGATAAGACTAATCCGGCATTTTTTCCTTCACTAGTTTCTATTGGGCAAATTCTTCCGTAGTGGCTATTATGTATTTCTCTTATTTTTGTACTTGCTTTGTTTTTTTCAATTCCTCCTATTCCTAAAGTACTTATTTTTCTTTTGTGTGTTAATTCTGATAATGGATTTAAATCATTTAGAAGTTGAGATAGTGGATTTGTAGTAATAAATTTTTTTATATTGTCAGTTAAGTTTTTTGAATTTATGAAATAAGTTTTGTTTATTTTTATTTTTTCTTCTTTTTTTTCTTTGTTATATTTTTCCTCTTGTTTTTTTTTTTGTTCAAATTTATTTATTTTTTCAATTATTTTTGTATAAATATCTTTTATAATGTTATTAAATTTATTTTGCATTAATTCTCCTACGCTTAATACTATTTTATTTTTTAAATCATCTATTTTATTAGATTTAATATTTGGTTAAATGTTTAAAAAATTTTTTTTTTATAAAAATAAAAAAGTTATTTATAAAATATTTGCTAGTGATTATAATAATTATTAATTTATTTTATTAATTATATTTCTAACATATTTTTTATTTTAATCATATAATTAAAAATTCCTAAAAAATCTTCTGGCATTAATATTTTTTTATTTGTAAAAAATTCTGTTTTATATATTTTTTTGTTTATTTTAAATCGTCCGGTATCTCCTAGATTATAATTGTCACTATTCAAAAATCTATTGTATAAGTTGTTTCTTATTGTTTTGTTTAGGTAAATTAGTTTTCTTATATTTTAAAATGTAGTTTATTAATTATTTTATTATATTAAATAATATATATATATATAATTTATATTATTTTAATAATCTCATTATATTATTTTCTTTTGATAATTGAGTTAAGTTTATAGTAGGAATTTCTATTTTTTTTTTTTTTGATATTTTAAAATTTTTTGAGTAGTTATTTTTATTTAGTGATAATGTAATTTTTTTTTTTGATAAACCTAATATATTTAGGAATGTAAATAAAGGTATGGAATTGTTTATTTTGTCAATTTTGATAAAGTTTTCTTTTTTTTTTTTAAAATATACAATGTTATATTTTTTTTATTTAATAAAAGTTTAATAATTTTCTAATTAAATATTTTTTAATTAAAATTGAATATTTAATATTTTCATTACACTTATTTCTTTTTATAGTTATCCAACTGCCAGTTTTTGGTATTAGAGTGGCTAGTAGGCAGTTTTTCTTTTTTTTTATATAAATTCCAGGACTTCGTATTAATTGATTTATTTGGAATAAATTTTATTTCTAAAATAAAAAATATAATTTATTTATTATTTATTTATTTATGTTAGTTTTAATTTTGTTTAAAATAATTTTATCTCGATAATTATTCTTGTATTTCCATTACATATAAATGTTCCTTTTTCTGTCATGAAAGGTATTTTACAAAATGATATATATTTTTTTTTTAAAATAAAATTATTTTTTTTATATTTAGAAATTTATATAATTTTATTTATAATTTTTTGTAATGATCTTTTTTTTTATTAAAATTATTTAAGTCTTGATTGAATATTATTTTTCCTTCATATTTAATTTCCATAGGTATTTTAATATCTATGTTATATGTTTCATTTTTTATTAAACATGATTCTGAAGATAATTTAGGTTTTTTGTATTTTAATGCATTTATGTGAAAATTAATTTCAAAATTAGAATGTATTATTTTTTGAATTTTTTTTAATTCATTGATTATTCCTATTTTTAAAAAATTTTTAAAACTTTTGCTTTGTATTATTAATTTAATTTTGTTTTAATTTATAATGTTAATTATAAATTATTTTATTTATTTTTTTATATTTTTTATTCTACATTTTTATTATATATAAATTTTTATTTCTCAAATTTAATAAATTAGAATATGTTTTTAGTCTATTTATCATTTTTTGGAAAAAATATAGCCAAATTACTGTTTGTTGGCTAGACTTTCTTTATAAGAGAATATGTATTTTACATGTAGTTATTTATTAGTAAGTTGGCTGTAGGTTTGAGATCTAATCACTTCAATACCAGCTCAAACTGAAAGTAAAACTACCACTGAATTTAAAGCAGTGTGTATTTTACATATATTATAATTTAATATCGTTTATTTATACCTTTTAAGGGTTACTTTTATAGGGATTGCAGCTTTTTTATTATAATTTTATTATTTTTAAATTTCTTGGTTATATATATATATATATTTTTTTTTTTTTTATTTTTTAGTGTATATTGTAAATTATTTTTAAGGTTTAATTTATAGATATAAATTATTTTTGATAAAAATTTTTTTGTTTATTATTGATTATTTTGGAAACTTTTTATTTTATTTTTTAAAAATCTTTGATGCGTAAAGTTTAAAAATTAGTAAATTTTTATTAAATTTTATGGTGTAAAAGATTATAAAATTACTTATTATACTCCTGATTATAAAGTTGTGTAAGTTTACATTTTACATTTATTTTTAAGTTTATATAGCATGATTGTTATTTTATTTTGTGTTTATTTTATATTTTTTGATATTAATTTTATAAGTTTTAATTATAGTTTATATATGTGTATATTATTTTGGTTTAATTAAATTGATAATTTTATTAGTTTTGTTTTATTAATATTTGTTTTAATATTTATTGATTAGAGTTTTGTTTATTAGATTTATTATAAATTGATTCAATAATATTTTTAAAATAGAAAGAAAGTTGTATACATTTTTTAGTTGGGTTTTTACAATTTGAAAATGGATTTTAAACTTATATCTAATTTTATTCTGATACTGATGTTTTGGCAGCTTTTCGTATGACTCCTCAAACAGGAGTTACTCCAGAAGAATGTGGTGCAGCTGTAGCTGCTGAATCTTCTACAGGTACTTGGACTACTGTATGGACTGATGGTTTAACTCAACTTGATAGATATAAAGGTCGTTGTGATATTTATATGATGAAATAAAAGTAATTTATTTTATGTTTATTTTTTAATTAAATAAATTTTTAGCTTATTAATAAAGTATTATTATGCAAATATAGTTTTTTTAGTTTTTTGGCCTATTAAATTATTAATTTTTTAGTTTATTTTGGAAAATTTAAATATATTTTTGTTTTATATTTCATTAATTGAATTATTTTATTATTTATTGTTTTATTAATGATAGTGGGTTTGTGTAAATGTAAATAAAGATAATTAGATAATTTTTGTAAATTATGTTTATTTTTTAATAGTAATTTTATAGGTGTATAGCATATTGAGTTTTATTTTTCATATTATGTTTGTAAACAAATTTGAATTATATTTAGTTTTATTTGTTATGATATTGAGCCAGTATATGGTGAATGTGATCAATATATAGCTTATATAGCTTATCCTATTGAACTTTTTGAAGAAGGTTCTGTTACTAATCTTTTGACAAGTATTGTAGGAAATGTTTTTGGTTTTAAAGCTTTAAGAGCTCTTCGTTTAGAAGATTTACGTATTCCAGCTTGTTATTTAAAAAGTTTTTGGGGACCACCTCATGGTATTGAAGTTGAAAGAGATAAACTTTGTAAATATGGACGTGGTTTATTAGGATGTACTATAAAACCAAAATTAGGTCTTTCAGCAAAAAATTATGGACGTGCAGTTTATGAATGTTTAAGAGGAGGATTAGATTTTACTAAAGATGATGAAGTGTGAATTAATTTTTAGCAAATTTTTATGAAATTTATTATGTAATGTAATTAAATGAAAGTTTTTTATATTCATTTTTTATTTTTATTATTTCATCTAATTTAATATAATATAAATAATGTGATATAATTTTTTGGTTTTGATATATTTATTTTTAGTTTAAGGTTAAATAATATAATTAAGTTATTTGTTGTATTTATAATTTATAATATAATATTAATGATATAAAAATAAACGATATATTTTAATGTTTTATGATAAAAATTAGCATTATAGAAATTTAATTTACGTAATGTTTTAAAAACAAATTATAATATAAATTTAATAATTTAGTTTTTTAACGTTACTTCACAAGCATTTATGAGATGGAGAGATCGTTTTTTATTTTGTGCGGAAGCTATTTATAAAGCTCAAAAAGAGTCTGGAGAAGTTAAAGGACATTATTTAAATGTTACAGCTGGTAATTGTGAAGAAATGTATAAAAGAGCTGATTATGCTGTTAAATTAGGTGTACCTATTATTATGCATGAGATTATTTGAATTTATTGAATATTAAAAGTAGTATTTGATTTAATATTTTATTTAACTTAATTTATTGTTATTATATGAATAATCAATAAAAAAAATTATAAAATCTTTTTAAAAATAAAGAGAAAAATATTATTTTTTGTATTTTAAAAATTTTATTTGAATAAATTGAATATTTTTATTAATTTTAATTTATTTTTTTATTTTTATTTAAGCTGGAATTTTTTAATTATAATATAAATATATTAGTGTAACTTTTAATTTTATTAATTAACATATATACATTTATGGTAAATTGAAATGTGTATTTGAAGAGTTATTTTAATTTTGTTTATTAGATAGCATAGATGAATTAATTATATTTTCTTATCTTGTTTGAGCAGAGTTGTAAATTGTTTATGATTTAAACTATTGTAATTTTTTAACTGGTGGTTTTACAGCTAATACTTCATTATCTAATTATTGTAGAAATAATGGTTTATTATTACATATTCATAGAGCTATGCATGCTGTTATAGATCGTCAAAGAAATCATGGTATTCATTTTAGAGTTTTAGCAAAAACACTTCGTATGTCTGGTGGAGATCATCTTCATTCAGGAACTGTAGTAGGTAAGTTAGAGGGTGATAGAGCTGGTACTTATGGTTTTATTAATTTAATGCGTCAAAATCTTATATATAGAGATAGAGCGTGTGGGGTTTATTTTGCTCAAGATTGGTGTGGTTTAGCTAGTTTAATGCCAGTAGCTTCTGGTGGTATACATGTTTGGCATATGCCTGCTCTTCTTGATATTTTTGGTGATGATACATGTTTTCAATTTGGTGGTGGTACATTAGGACATCCTTGGGGAAATGCTGTGTATCCTTTTTAAAATGTATTCAAGTTTATTTTTGTTTAATAATTTTTATTTAATAATAATTAAATATTTTTATAATCTTTTTTTTGTGGTATTTAGTATTAGATTTAAAATTGTTAACCTTTTTTGAAATGTTATTTTTATTGATATTAATATATAAAAAAGAATATGAAGATTTAACTTATAAATAAAAAGGAATATAAATAAAATAATGTAATGAATTATTTTATTTTGAGATTGTTTATTTTTTGTATTAATTAAATGGTAAAATATAATAAGTTGTATAATTTTATGTTTTTAAGTACAATTTTTAAACAAATTATTTATATATTAATTTAGTTTTTTCAGGTGCTGTTGCAAATCGTGTAGCTTTGGAAGCTTGTACACAAGCTGTGTGGATTAAATTAATATTTTGTTTATCACTTTAGTTTTTTATAATTTAAATGTATATTTTGAAATTGTTATTATATTTTTATAAATTATGTTTTAATATGTAATTATATTTGTTATTTTAATTTGGTATATTTATAATATTTTTGTAATGTATTGGTTGTAAGTTATAATATTTATTTTAAAAATTTTAGTTAAATTTAAAACTTAGGATGGTTTTTAGTCAAACTGTAATTTATTTTACAGAAGAAATTTAAATTAAAAAATTCTATTGTTTTATTGAGTAAGTTATTTTTGTGTTATGAAAATAAATAAGGAATAAGTAGATGATAGATAATTGATAGCTTTATATTTATGTTTTAGTTTGATTATATGTATAGTTAGTAAATAAACTTTGTATATTAAATTTAAGTTCAGTTTTATAGAAATGAAGGTAAAAGTTTAGTTAAATATGGTGCTGATATTATTCGTGAGGCTTGTAAATATAGCCGTGAACTTGCTGCGGCTTGTGATGTATGGAAAGAAGTTACTTTTAATTTTGATACTGTAGATAAATTATAATATTAAATTTTTAACATTATTATTTGAATTATTATTTGGTTGTTGTGGGGGGTATATATATATTATTATTTATTTGTGTGAAATTGTTTTTATAATATTTTGTTTTATTTAGTTTAGAGTAAAAGTAAGAGTGAGTAGGGTATGAAATTTTGAGTGAACGAATAAGTATTATGTAGTTTATATTTGTTTAAATTTAAATTATTTTAATTTAAATTATTAGTTATGGCTGTACCAAAGAAAAAAATGTCTCATTCAAAAAGTAATTCTAGGAAAAGTAATTGGAAAAGAAAGGTTATTAAAAAGATTAATTTTGCTGTAACATTAGGGAAATCTTTGAGTTTTGGAAAATTAAGTAAGTTTTATTTAGATGATTAATGTTTTGTTTTTTATATCTGATAGTAAAATTTAAATTAATGCATTTTTTATCTGTTATTTTTTATTTATTAATTAAAAATTAGTTTATTTTTATGTGGTTTGTACTTTTAATTAAGTAAATTTTATTAAAATTTTTAATATTATTTTTTATTTTGTTTTTTTAAATATTTTTAATATTATTTTTTATTTTTAATTATAATTTATAATAATGCAAAAGTTAAAATCAATATATATAACGAAGGTATGTCCTATACTTGTTAACGAATTTTTATATACTAATTTTTTTGAAATTCCTAAAATTAATAAAGTTGTTATTTCTAGAGGATTTGGTGAATCTTGTAATAGTTCTAAAATTTTGGAAAGTTTATTGGTGGAGTTAAAAAATATTTCTGGACAAAAACCTATTTTATGTAAATCTAAAAATTCTATTTCAAATTTTAAAGTTAAAAAGGGTATGCCAATAGGAATGTTTGTGACTTTACATGGTGATAAAATGTATAGTTTTTTAGATCGTTTGATAAATTTATCTTTTCCACGAATGCGAGATTTTAATGGGTTAAATATAAAGGGGTTTGATGGATTTGGTAATTATAACGTTGGATTGTCTGAACAGTCTATTTTTCCTGAAATTGAATATAGTAGTATATTAAAAAATAAAGGAATGAATATTACTATTGTTACTACTGCAAAAACTGATTTAGAGTCTTTTTCACTTTTAAAGGGGTTGGGATTTCCTTTTTGTGTATAAACTTACATCTTTTGTTTAAGAGATATTTGTTTTTTATTATAAAGAGGAATTTATTATTTATTTTTTATGACAACAATTGATTTTTGTGCTATGTTTTAGATAACAGTTGTATTATTTTTATTTAAAAATATTTTGACTTATAGAAGATTTATATCGATTGATTATTTTTATTTTTGTTGTTGTTTATATTAGTTTTAGTTTAATATAAAACAAATATTTGAAATAATATGTTATCTAAATTTGTAAGGAAAAAATTTTATAAAATTTTAGGAATTTATAGTTTAATAATTTATTAATTTATAATAAATTGAAAGCTTTATGATTATTATTTTCATGTAAAGTTTGTTAACGAATTATTTGGTATTAAGGAATTTAGTTTGATACTATTAGGTGTTATTTATTATATTATAATAATTGTTATATTAATTTCATAATATTATAATAATTAATATATAATGATATTTTTATTTTTATATTAGAAATTTATTTTTTCTAATTTGATGTAATTACTAGAATAAGGAATGCTAATATTTTAAAGTTAGATAGAGTAGAATTGATAAATACAAAAGTTGCTATTGGTATATGTCATATATTAAAAGATAGGGGGTTTATAAATTCTTTTGGAGAATTTTTAAATAGTAGTGATCGTATGTCTAATCGTAGATTTATTCAAAAATATATTATTGTTAATTTGAAATATAAAGGTGAAAGACGATCTCCTTGTATAAAAGAGTTAAGACGTATTAGTAAACCTGGTAGGCGAGTATATGTTGGTTATAAAAATTTGCATAAAACGAAAGGTGGTATAGAATTGTTTGTTTGTGCGGTATGAATTTTAGTTTGTTATAAAATTTATTTATTTTGAATTTATTTCGTTTCTATTTTATATATTTTAGAAATTTAGTAGAATTTTATTTGATTTAATTTATTAATATAGATGTGTATATATTATAAAAACATATATTTTAACTTTTATTTTTGTTAATTTGAAATAATTTTTATAAGAAATATTTTTGTTATGTAAATTACATTAAAAAAGCCTTATGTGATATTTTCACGTGTAATGTTTAAAAAAAAAATTTTATTTATTTTATTTATCTACTTCTAAAGGTTTAATTACTGATTATACTGCTAGAGAAAAAGGAATTGGTGGAGAGTTATTATTTTCTATTTGTTAATGAAACTTTTAATATTAATTATTTGTTAAAAGTTTTTTGTTATATTATATTTTATTTTATGAAAGTATATTCTTCTGTTAGAAAAATTTGTAAAAGTTGTGGTTTAATTCGTCGTCATGGTAAATTATTTGTAAGGTGTATTAATTCAAAACATAATCAGCGACAAAATTAATTGGTTTAAATGCACTTATATGTAATTATAAGTGCATTTATGGCAGAGAGGACGATAGCACGGGACTCATAATCTCGTTCCGAAAGGACATCGCTGGTTCAAATCCAGCTGAATGCATATTTTATTTATTATTATGTCAAAGAAAAGTATTATAGAAAGAGAAAAAAAACGTAAATCTTTGGTTAAAAAGTATAAAAATTTACGAAATTTTATTAAAAAAGAAATAAAAAATGAGTTAAATTTTTTTGAAAAAATTTTTTTAAATTTTAAATTACAAAAGTTTCCTAGAGATAGTTCTCCTTGTAGGTTGGTATGGTTTTTTAAATAATTTTAGAAATTATTAATTTTTTATTTTATGTCATTAATTTTTTTTTTTGGTTTTTTTTAGTATTTTTGACTTTTACATAATCGTTGTTATTTAACAGGTAGACCTCGGGGTTATTATAGATTTTTTGGTTTGTCTAGGCATATTTTTAGAGATATGGCTCATTATGGTTTATTGCCAGGTGTAACTAAATCTAGTTGGTAATAAATAATTGTTGATATATTAGCTAGTATAGCTCAGTAGGTAGAGCATAGGACTGAAAATCCTTGTGTCATCAGTTCAAATCTGTTTGCTAGCAGGACGATATTGCCAAGCGGTAAGGCGGAAGATTGCAAATCTTTTATTCCCCAGTTCGATTCTGGGTATCGTTTATAGGAGGTTTTTGAAGAATAAGGTATTGATTATTTACTTTATTAATTATTAAGTTTAAAGTTTTGTTTTTATTTTCTTTAAAAATTAATATATTTTTTATTAGTTTTGAAAATAAAGTTATTTTGTTTTTTGTTGTATAATTGTTATATTTATAAAAAAGGATGTTTAATGATAAAATTATTAAGGAAATGTTTTTTGCTAGGCTTCATCTTGGTCATTTTTCAACTAAGTGGAATCCAAAAATGAAAAAATATGTTTTTTGTAAACAAAACGGTAAATATATTATTGATTTAATACAAACAGTGTATTATTTAAAAAAAGTTTGTAATTTTATTAAAAAATTATCTATTGAAGGTAAAAAGTTTGTTTTAAAAATTATTTAGTTTATTTAAAAATTTTTTGATATTTTTATTATTTTAAGTATTTTTGTAATATTTTTTAGGAAATTTTATATCTAAATAATATTATTTGTTAGTGCAAGAATGTTAATTGTAGATAAACTTAAACATTTTGCTAATGTTACTAAATCTTTTTATATAACAGAAGATTGGTTAGGTGGAACTTTTACTAATTGGATAACTACAAAAGGTTGTATAGATAAGTTGAATTACTATTGTGATATAAATTTTTTATTAAAAAATAATAAAAAGAAAGTAAAATAAGTATATAAATAATTTTTTTTTGTTTTTTACAAAATTTTTTAAGTTTAATTCTAGTGTTGATGGGTTAAAATTGTATGATTCTTTAACAAAAAGAGAGAGATTAATTTCTAGAAAACAACAATCAAGTGTGATAATTAAATTTATTATTTAATTTATTTAATTTATTTAATTTATTTTACTTACTTTTTAATTTTTAGAAAAATAAATAAATGAATTTCAATTTATATAGTTAGCTAAATATTATTTTGGGATAAAACAAATGAAAAAAATTCCAGATGTAGTGTTTTTAATAGGTCAATCTGATTTAAAAAAAGCAATTGGTGAGTGTTTAAAATTAAATGTTCCTACTATAAGTATAGTGTGATTTTGAGTTTATATTTTATTTTTTTTTTAAATTTTTATTTACTAAAGTTTTTGTTATTATAGTTAATTTTAATTTTGAATATTTTATTTTTATTGTAAGAGTTTTAAAGTTAATTATAAACAAAATAATAATAAAATTATATTTATTTTTTAATGTAATTTTTATAGATTAGTTTAATAAAGATTGGTATGGTATAAAAGCTAAATGATATTTTATTTATAAGTTATATATCTAGTTTAGTTTGAAGAAAGGTTATAATTTAATCTATTCTGCTTAGATACTGATTGTGATCCTACTATGACAAATTTTTTTATTCCTGCTAATGACGATAGTATAAGTTCTATTTTTTTTATTTTAGATTTTGTTAAGTATTATATGTTAAAAGGAGGAAAAAAAATAAGTAAAAGATTAGTATTTAATTAATGTATTTTTGTTATAGGATATTAGAATTAATATTTTTATATAAGTTTTGATATATAAAATTTTTTAAGAGATATATGTGTTTGTATTTTTATGTTTTATTTTAGAGATTTTAATATGGTTGTTAAACAGGAAGAGGGAAGTACTTTGTTTTTTAATATGTATAAATATATTTTGAAAAAATTAAAAAGATTTTCTTTATATATATTTAATATTATAAAATATGTGATTATTTTTGTGGTTTATTTAATTAATAAAAGTTTTTGAAATTTTTATATAATTAATTTGTTTAATTTTTTAGAATTGTTTTTATCTGTTTATATTTTGAAGTTCATGGAATTTATAATAAAAATGAAAAATTATTTGATAGAATATATTGTAATTCTAATGGTCATATTTTAGAAGTTTGTAGAAAGTTAAAGACACAAGATTTTTGGTTTTCTGAATTTGGTGATAAACCTTATTATTTCTTTAGTAATAAAGTTTCTACTTATTGTAAAATTGGAGGTAATGATATTGGTGAATTTGAATATTATCTTTTAGATATATTTTTATATGGTCCTTTAAAATTTAAAGTTAATGATATTTATGATTTTAATATGATAGGTGCATTAGAGAGAAGACAACGATATAGTGAAATGATTGAAAGAGAGAAAAAAAATAAAAATAAATTTAAAATAGTTTTTTATTTTTTTCAGAAAAAGTATAAGTTATTACTTGAAAATAGGTTTCTTGTAAAAGAGAGATTAACTACAAAAAATAATTTGATAGTATATATATGGTATTGGTGATTTTTTTTTTAATTTTTGATTTTAAAAATATTTTTATTAATATATATTAAAGATTTTGAAGAATTTTAGAGTAAATATTTATTGTTTTGGTTATTGTTTATTGTATATTTTTTTAGTAAAATTTTAATATGATTTTTAAATTTTTTGAAGCTATAGGAAAGTTGTGTTTATTTAAAAATATGATAATTTATTTTATAATTTAAATAAAATTTTTAATTTATTAAAATTTTTGTATTATTTTATTAAAAAATTTATTTATTTTTTTAGAAAATGTTCTATTGCTAAGATATCATTATTTTCTACAGTTAAATATAATTGTGGAGTTATTAATATTAATGGTAAACATGCTTATGAATATTTGCAATTGCGAGTTGTAAAAGTTTGTATATATTAAATTATATATTTTATAAAATTTATATTATTATATTTTTAAAGTAAAGGTAATATTATGTTAAAAGTAAGCTTTATAATTTTATTAATTTAATTAAATTTATAATTATGATAAAATTTTAATTAGGATTTTTGTACTATTTTATATATGTTTTGGAAAATATTTTTGCATGTATTTTATTTTATTATTCGTATGATTTTTTTAGTGATTTTATTATAATTTGGTTTGTATATAAATGTAACAACTAATTAATACTATGAAATTATAATATTTATTTTAGTTTTATGTTATTTAGTAAGAAGATCTTTCCTAAAAAACATAATTTAGAAATATATAAATACTAAAGTTTAGAAATCATATGTATTTATAAGTGTAAATAAATTTTAGGAAGAATTTATTAATATTAATAAAAGAAAAGTTATAATATTAATTTGAGCCATATACATATAAAATGTTTGTATGATTCTTATGGATAAATTTAAGTATATTGAATTTTAACCAATTAAAAATTTTGAGTGAGATAAAAAAGTTATTTTTTATAATTGTATTATTTTAATATTTAATTTTGGTAAATATTATTTTTTAAATTTTTAGTAAACAATTATTCTTGTATTAAAATGGCATTAAAAATTATTTTTTTGATTTTTTTTATTTTTTTATAAAAAAATAAAATACATTTATAATAAATTATTTAGTTATATATATTTAAAAATTTTATTTATTTATATGTAATCCTTTTGATTTTTTAAAAATAAAAAATTATAATGTTTGTATTTATGTAAAGGGTGGTGGTTTAATAGGACAAGCGGAAGCAATTTTTTGAATTCATTGTAAATATATATTTTTTATTATAAAATAATTAAAGATTTTAATAAATTATTTTTCTTTTATATTTTAAAAATTTTTAATTTTATAATAAAAAACTTGCAATTTCTAGAGCATTAAAAAGTTTTTTAAGGAAGAAAAAAATTAAAAAATTAAAAGATTTTGGTTTTTTAACAAGAAATTCTAGTTGTAAAGAAAGAAGAAGTGTGTACTATATTATTTATGTAATTTTTATCTATTATGTAGTTATAATATTTTCTAGATTTTTAAAGATATATTTTGTTTGTTTGATAATATTAGTATTTTAAAATTTCTTTTTATAAAGTAGACTTATTTTAATTTTTATAAAAAATATAAAAAATTGATAAATATAATAAAGTAAATGTATAAGATTATTAACTTAATTTATAGTTTATACAAGAGTTATATTTAAAAAAGTATAATAGTTATTTAAAAAGCTTAATCTTAATTTTTATTTTTATATATTATAAAAGATGTTTAGTTTGATAATGGAAGTTTTTATTTCTAATTTAATAATATGGTTTAAAAAAAGCTAGGAAAGCTCCTCAATATTCAAAACGATAGTATTGTTAATTTAAATTATTTTAGTTTGTTGATTAAGTATATAAATTAATTTTTTCGTAAATATGATTTAGAGTTTAAATTTAGGTTAATTAAATTAATATTTAATACTAATTTGTGTGATATAGTATGTCTACCATACAGCAGTTAGTAAGGAAAAGGAGGAAAAAAATAAAGAAAAAGAAGAAATTAGCAGCGCTTGATTCTTGTCCTCAAAAAAAATGTATATGTTTGAAAGTACATACTATTACTCCTAAGAAACCAAATTCGGCTTTACGAAAAGTTACTAGAGTTAAAATAATTTCTATTTCTAAGATGTTTACAACGGCTTATATACCTGGAATTGGACATAATTTACAAGAACATTCGATGGTGTTAATAAGGGGAGGTAGGGTTAAGGATTTGCCAGGAGTTAAATATAAAGTAATAAGAGGATGTTTAGATGCTGCTGGAGTTAAAAATAGAAAAAATGGGAGATCTAAATATGGGGTGAAACGACCAAAATGAGTAATTTTTGTTAATAAAATTTGTTATGTGAGTTATATTTATAGTTTATTTTATTTTTATGTTTAATTTGTAAAAAAGTATTTAGAGGTTAAATAGAGGATATTGAGTTTTATTATAAAATATAATTATTAAATATTATGTATTATTTAGTAAAGTTATATAATAATATTTATATTAAAAATACTATAGAGTATTTTTTGTGATTTTAAAAATAGAAGAAATATTATAAAATAAAATTTAATATATATAAATATTATTTTGTAAATTTTTTTAGATGTTTTAAATAATTAACTTAATTTTTGTAAAAGAATTTTTTCCATTAGGAGCTTAATAATTAATTTTGGTATGGATATTCAAATTTTATTAAGTATTATTCATAAATTTTACAAAATTATTTTTACACCAGTAAATTTAAGTTTGTTTTTTTGTTTTTTAGTTTTATATATGATTTATTCTTATGTAAAAGATAAAAAATCAAAGCGTTATTTTGATTATCGTGTAAATTTGTATATAGTAATTGGGTTTTGGACTAGATTTGGAATAAGGTTTGGTATTAGATTTTTGATTTTTATATTAAAATATATATTTTATTTTATTTTTGATATACTTTGTTATATTTATTGGTTTATATTTAGTATTTTTTTATCATTGATTTTTAATATATTTATATATGTGAAAATAATTTTATTGTATATAGTTTTTAATTAATTTAAAAAGTAAATATAATAGTTTTTTTATTTTTTTAGAATATTTTTTATCTGTTTTAATAAAAAATCTAATGTTGTTGGACTTCAGATTAGTAAGTGTTCTGGGGAATTTTGTATTTATAGAGAACCAAAAGATAAAACTTATTGGAATAATTTTTATTATATGTCGTTTTATGTTAATAATAAAAAAGTTGGAGTAAATTGTAATATTACTGATATAGAATATTCTTTACTTGATATATTTTTACATGGTCCATTTCAAGTAAATTTATCAGAGTATTTGAATGTTTGTGATTGTGTAAATAAGAGATTTTTAAAATATGAAAGAATGTTAAAAGAAAAAGTTGTTAATGGTATTAATATTAATTTTTCATTATGTGAAAATAAAAATTCTTTAGTTTTTTTAGATAACTATAATTTACAAGAGTATTTAGGACCTAATAATGTTCTTTATGTTTTTGTTAATTCCGTATTAATGGATAAAAAATATTTTTCTAGAGAAATAAGGAATAAAGATTTTTGGAATGAATGGAGATGTACTAAAATGCCATTGTATGTTAATTCTAAAAGGGTTGGTAAGTTTTATTATTATAGTGAGTATGTTTTACATTCTTTACCAGGTGAAGAACCTAATGTTTTAGAATATTTTGTATTAGATTTATTTTTATTTGGTCCAGTAGAAATAGAAGTTTCAGAGTATGAAAAACGTACTAAGCAGAGAGAATATAATACTTCATTATATTTATATTTGTATAAGATGGATCTTATTAGTGGGGTTAATATTATATTTGATGAGAAAACTACGGATTATTCTAAGATTTTACAAACTCAATTTCAGACGTATCATAACTTGGATGATGATCGTATTCTTAATGTTTGTGTTATAACTCGTATGCGTTTGTAAATTTCTATATATAAAATATTTATTAAAATAACAAAGGTAATATAGGGTTAATATAAGTAGGAAGTATAATAAAATTATGTAGTAAAAATAAGAATAAAATTGTTAGTAAAAAAGTACGTTTTATAAAAATTTTTGAGTTACTTATTTTTGGGGTTAAGTAATGAAAAAGTATTAAATATGTTTTAAAGTTGGTTTAATATTTTGTTTTAATTTTTGTTATTAATAGTTTGTGAATTGATATGAAACCGAGGAGAGAATTAGATGTGATTTAATTTTAATATTAAAAATATGAAATAATTTTTTATATGTTTAGAATTTAAATATAATTAATTTTTTCAATATTTTTTAAGATTTTTATGATATAAATTCCAGTGTATTTATACGTAATGCTCGTTATAGGTGTTATAATTATATATTAAATTTTATAAAATTTAGACAATCTAATAAACCTAAAAAAATTAGTAAATATAAAAAGGGTAAAGAAATTAAACCTTTTGATTCAAATAATAAATTCCATAAAAATAGGAGATATTGGATAAATAAACAAGTAGCTATTAGAAAAATGGAAAAGGAAATGATGTTGTATTTATTAAAGAACAAAGAACCTTTGAGTAAGGAAAAAAAGATAAGGATGAAGAAAATAAGGTTAATTCTTAAAAAATTAATATATAAAAAGGTGAAAACTAAGAGACAAAAATTTAAATTTTTTAAAAAAAATAAACTTGCTTTAAATTTTAAAAGGAAAAGATATGTAAATGTTTTAGGTAGAATAGTACCTAAACGATTTACGAAATTAAAGTCTAAAGAGCAGGCGTTTTATTTCGAGATATATGTGATTTATTAAAAAATTAATTTAAGTTTTTTAAAAAGTTTATTAATTAATTTATGAAAAATTAATGTTTTATAAAAAGAATATTTTAATTTAAAATTAAAAATTAATATTTTGATTTAATTTTTTATAAAGTAAAATGAAATAAAATAATGTATATATTTATTAAAAAGTTTTAAAATTAAAATGTTTAATAAAATGTGAATAAAATTTATAGTTTAAATTATGTTTTATTTTATTTATAATTTTGTAATTTTATTTTAGTGTATTATATTTAAAGTTTAGTTAAATAAACTATTTTTTTATAATTTTTAATTAAATATTTATTATATGATAAAGATAATTAGAATTTTTGGTTTTTTAGCTTTTAAGAAAAAAAAAACAAATTTGTTAAAGATTTATAAATTTGAGGATATTAGAAATTATTTTTATAATAAACGTTAAATATTATATTTATTCTGTATAGTCCGGAATGTGGCGTAGTTTGGTAGCGTATTGTATTTGGGATGCAATGGTCACAGGTTCGAATCCTGTCATTCCGAAGTGTAGAGAGAAGTGTCTGAGCGGTTAAAAGTACTGGTTTTGAAAATCAGAATAGATTAAATCTATCGAGGGTTCGAATCCCTCCTTCTCTTTTTTAAGGAATATATTGTTTAATATATAAAGTCACACTGTTTTTATTGTATATATAAAATTTGTTTTAAACTTATATTGATTTTTATGTTATAATATATTTAATGTTTTTTATGTATTATTAAGATTTAAATATTTTAAGCTTTCTATAAAGGCTTTGAAAGGATTAATATTTATATCTGAATTTAAATCTAAAATGATATATTTACCTATATTATTATTTTTTTCTAAAATAAAATTTATTCTTTTTATTGGATTATAAAAATAATTTTCATTATTTTCTATTTTTATTAATACTTTTAAATTTATTTTTTGGGAAATTTTATTAAATAAATGTTCTTTTAAGTTAACAATTTTTAAATTTGATGTAGAAGGTATTATGATATCTTTTGCTGAAAATGATTTTTTATTGAATGAATTTAATATAATGAAAGTTTTTTTTTCTTTATTATTTTTAGGATTAAATTTAAAGCGTAATTTTTTAAGATTTATGCAGATATTTGATAAATTTTCTTTTATTTCTTCAATATCAAAAAATTCATTAACTGGATGGAAAATTTTAAGTTTTTTGGGGTGTTTTGATTTTGATTTTGATATAAAAAATTTTATATTTGTAATAGTCATAGTTTTTTTTGAATAATTTTTATGATTTTCTTAAAAAAATAAAATTTTTTAAAATTATTATTATTGAAAGTATATTTTTATTAAAATACAATAATTTTGTTTAATTAATTTTTATCTAAATATATTTAATAATAAACTACGTCTTATTTCATTTCCGAAAAAATTATAGTTAGGGCAGTTAAATGGTTTTATTTTTAAAAAATTTATGTTTTGGTTTTTAAATTTTTTATTTCTTAAAATATATATTTTTATATATTTCAAATTGATTTTTTTAATCTGATAATTGAAAAAAAATTGTGAATTATTTAAATTTATGAGAAATTAGAAAGTTTAAACTAAAAGTAATAATTTAATTTCTGCGTTCTTTTTATTATTTTATAAAGAAAGGTTATTAATTAGTTTATTTATATTTATTTTTAATAAGTTTTTTATAATTTTTTATGTTAACATATTTTTTAATTTGTAAATAGTTTTATAGTCATTAATAATTATTTCAGATAATATTTTTTTATTTATACATATTTTATTTAATTTTATTTTATTAATTATTTTATTATAATTAAAATTATTGAAAAAGTAATTTTTTAGAAAGTAATTTATTCTATTTATCCATATTTTTTTATTCGATCTTTTTTTTTTTTTTCTATCTGAAAAGGAAAAATATAAAGCTTTCATTATTTTTTGGTTAGATATTTTAAAAATTTTTGAATTTGATCCTATAAATCCTTTACTGAGTTTTAATATTTTTTTGTGTTTTTTATAATTTTTAAAATTGTCTTTAATTCGTATCATTTTATTTATTTTGTTAAAAATTTTTGAATTTTATTTTTCAAGCGTTTAAAACTTATGAGTTAATTTATATTTATTGTAATATAATATGTTATTTTTAGGGGGGGTTGTAGTTCAATGGTTAGAGTGTTGCCCTGTCAAGGCAAAGGTTGTGGGTTCAAGTCCCATCAATCCCGAGGATTTATACATATAAAGAGTTGATAGCTCAGATGGTAGAGCATTCGGCTTTTAACTGATTGGTCCTGGGTTCAAATCCCAGTCAACTCAATTTTTACAGTTTTTAGATTTAAAATTGTATAAAGTATAATATACTTTTTATTTTATTTGGGTTATGTTGTTTTTTGTTGTGTAAAAATTTAAAAATATATGGATAATAAAAAATATAAAAGAGCATGTGTTATGGTTCGTAATATAAAGATATCTGTTGTTAAGGTAAGAAGGATTTTGGATCACGTTAGAAAATATTCTTTAAGAAATGCTTTAATGCTTTTAGAATTTTTACCTTATAAAGGGAGTTTAGTAATATATAAAGCAATTAAAAGTTCTTATTTTAATTATAAAAATTTTTGGGATTTTAATGTTACTTTAGATAATTTATATATTACGAAAGCTAAAGCAGATTCAGGTCCTATGTTAAAACGTTCTTGTCCTCATTCTAGAGGAAAGGCTTTTCCTATACGTAAAAGAACATGTCATATAACTAGTATGATCTGACTTTAAACTATAATTGCTTTTCAGTTCTAATTTTATTTAGTAAGTTTGTTAGTTGAATTTTTATGTTTATATAAAAATTAAATTTTTATTATTTATTTGTATATAATATAGTTTATCATTAATAATTTATTTTTATTTTTACTTGTTTGTAACAGATTAATTTATATTAATTAATTTTTTTAATTAATTTTAAAAGATTGAAATTTAGTATATAATAATTAAAAAATTTTCTTTGTTTTGTTGTTTAATTTTTGTAAAAATATAAGCTGTATGTATAAAAGCGTGTACAGATTTTAGAAGGATTATATCTATTCTATTAGAAATTGGTCTTGTTTAAAATTTAATTTAGTAATAATTTGTTAATTTTATATGATTATGTTAATTATTAATTATATATATGTAATTAATAATTGTATTTATTATAAATTTTTATTAAGCTATTTATACTTATACTGTACCGTCTCAAATTGGAAGAAGTATTTAATTTTCTTTATAAAACTTGAAGATATTAAAGTAATTTATTTAATTTTATATAAATTAGGTTATAATATTATTAATGAGTTATTTTTTAGAGGTAAATAATATTTTGTTAGTTTTTTAATGTTTTGTGTTAATATGTTGTATTATGAATTGTGTTTATAATTTAACAAGGAATGTGTTATTAATTTAATAATTTTTTTATTTTTTGTATTTATATATATTTATATTTTAAGGAAGATTTATGTTAAATTTTGTTAGGATATTCTTACCTTTTTTAAAATATCAAGTTTTTACAGATAAAACAAATGATTTATTAAAATATAATATATATGTTTTTGATGTTGATAAAAAATTAGTTTGATTTATTAATTAATATTTATTTATATGTTTAAAAAATTAATTAATTTTATTAGTTAAAATATTTTTGTAAAAATTGTATTTTTTTATATAGCATAAAAAGACTATAAAAATAAATTACAAATTAAAAATATTATTGAATATATTTTTAATATTAAAATTTATTCGATTAATACATATATAAAAAATAATAAATATTGTTGTTTTAATAAAATAAAAGGATTAAAAACTAATTATAAACGTGCTTTTATTAGATTATTGAGATTTCTATTGTTAATTTTTGTGTTAAATAATAAATAATAGTAATTTATTTTAAAATATTTTATTTGTTTTAATATATAAAATTTTTATTAATTTATTAAAATCTGTTAATATTATTCCTTATTTTTCTTGTTAATTTATTATTTTTATATTGGTTTTAGGTTTTTAAATATATTATTTTTATTTTAATATTTTAGTTATTATTTTTAAATTATTTAAAAATTTTTTTTAAGTTTTAAATTTTTTGTTTAGTATGTTTTTCGATTTATATGAAATTATTCTTTATATTTTATTTTTCTGTGTGATATTTTATGGATTTTTATCTTTTATAGAACTATTTTATTATCTTCGAGATCCAAGAAAAAGAAAAAAAATTATATATATAATTATTTATATTTTTTGTTTTTTAATTTTAATGTATATATTGTTGATTATGGATTCTTATTTTATAGTCAATATAATAGAGTTTTATCAAAAGTATGAAAATGGTTTTAAATTTTTTGATAATATAAATAGAGTTATTTTGATGCATTTAGAAAAAGGTTTTAATTTTTTTAAATCTTTATTTTAGATTTTAGTATTATTTTGTTAATGTTATGATTAATTATATGATTTAAAATTTATATTTTAGTTTATGATTTTTTAATGTATAATTTTAAAATATTATGTTATATTAATGAAAATGGGTAACTTAATTTTGTAAAATAAAATATAAGAATTTTTATAATGAATTATAGTATAGGTTATTTTTTGATATTAAACCATGTTTTATTTACATTTTAGTAAAAATTATTAAAAGTGTTTTGTTGGTTTGAAAATAAAAGTTATTATTTATTATTAAATTTCTATGACATTGTATTTTTAGATTAAATTTGTAGTGATTATTTTTTTAGTAATTTAGTAATTATATTTGAATTATTGAATTTTTTGAAATTTTAGATTTATTTTTTGGTAATGAATAGAAAAGATATAAAAGATATTTTAATAAAATTATTAGTAATTCATGCCTGTGTTACATTTGTTTTTGCTATAACTTTTTTAATGTGTAATGTAGAAGCTGCTATCATATTAAAGTCTTTGTCAATATTTACAAAGTGTAAATATTTTTATGACAATATATATATTATTTTTTATAATATATTTTATTGTATTAAACTATATTTTATTAATTTTTTTGTATTTTAATTAAAAAATTAATTATGTGTTTTTAAAAATATAAATAATAATATGTTGGAAAATGTATAATATATAATATATAATATATAATATATAATATATAATAGAAAAATATTAAAAGAAATCATGAAAGAGTTTTATTGTACTTATAATGTAAATTTATAAAATAAAATTAATAAGAAATGTATTTATATTAATTTTTGTAGTGACTATATTGTTTTAATAAATTAACATAATTTATTAATATTTCATTATTTTTAAATTAATGAATTTTTTTAATTTTTGAATTTGTTTTTTATTTTATGGTTGTACGTATTTATAATCCTTGTACTCCAGGGACGCGCCATAGATCTGTCAATGATTTTTCAGGTGTTGCAAATTCAAAATATAGGAAAAATTTAAGTTTTTTTTTACATAGATCTAAAGGGAGAAATAATAGGGGTGTTATAACTAATAGAAATTTAGGAGGAGGACATAAACGTTTATTTCGTAAAATAGAATTTAAACGTGATAAATTTAGTATTTTTGGGAAAGTTTTGTCTATAGAGTATGATCCAAATAGAAGTTCTAGAATTGCTTTAGTTATTTATTCTGATGGTATAAAAAGATATATTATTCAACCATTAAATTTGGTTATAGGTAATAAAATAATTTCTGATTTTCATACTACAATTGATATTGGAAATGCTTTGCCTGTAAATTTTATTCCATTAGGTACACTTGTACATAATGTAGAATTTAAACCTGGAAATGGAGGAAAAATTGCCAGAGCTGCTGGTGCATTTTCTAAAATTATAGCTAAAGATAAAAATTTTGTAAGTTTATCAATGCCTTCAGGTGAAACTCGTTTAATAGAAAATAGTTGTTGGGCTACTATTGGTCAGGTAGGAAATTTAGATTTTTATAATGTAATTTTAGGTAAAGCTGGAAGAAATCGTTGGTTAGGAAATAATCCTAGTGTAAGAGGAATTGCTATGAATCCTTGTGATCATCCTCATGGTGGTGGTGAAGGTAGAAGTCCTATAGGTCGTTCAAAACCTTTGACTCCGTGGGGTAAAATAGCTTTAGGTAAAAGAACTAGGAAACCGAAAAGATATAGTAATAAATATATTTTAAGTAGAAAATAAATTTTTATGATTTAAATTATCAATATAATATATTTTGTAAAATTTGAGTTAAATTATTTAGAATTAGCTTTAATGTCTCGTTCTTCTAAAAAATCTCCTTTTATTTCTTATCGTTTGTTTAATACAATTGATAAAATGAATTTAAAAAATATTTGTGATTTATAAAATAATAATATAAATAATATTTTATATTTATATTAAATTTTAATAAAATATTTTATTAAGTTTTAACTGAAAATATTATTTATCTTTTTAAAACAACTTGTATTTACAAAATCCCGTTCTTCAACTGTTTTTCCTTCTATGGTTGGACATAATATCTCTGTTTATAATGGTAAAAATTATGTACCTTTTTTAATTTTAAACCAAATGATAAGTTCTGTTAGATTTATTTATATTTTTATATTAAAATTTTGACTTATTTATTATAATAATATATATATTATTTATTATATAATAAATAGAAATTATATAAATTTATCTTTTAAAATTAGGAGAATTTTCAAGAACTAGGAATTTTCGTGGACATAAAGGAATTAATAAAAAATTAATAAAAAAATCTAGTAAAAAAGTTACTAAAAATAAAAAGTCCATTAAAAAAAATATAAAAACTACTAGTAAAAAATTTAAAAAGTAGTATTATATTTAAATACTAATTAATGAATAGGTGAGTTTATTTTTATTAATTAAAAATTTATACAATTAATTATTTGTTTATTTTCTAATATTTTATAGTTTTCAGTATTGTTGAGTTTTGTTTTAATATTATGATATTTTTATTTTTGGTTTTATTTTTGTTGCTTTTAAGATCTCTATTAAGTGTATTACTAAAACGATTTAATATAAATAAAAATTCTGCTGGTAATTTTTTTAATTTTATATTAAAAATAATTGATTTTTTTATTTGCATATGTTTATTTTTTTTAATTATGTATATTGTATTTCGAACACAATATTTTATTGTAAAAAAAATTGTATCTCTTTTTGATAAATATCAAGAGTTATTAAAAAGTTTTTATAATTCTAGTTATTTAAAAAATAAGTTTTTTGATGCTTTAGAAAATATTAAAAATTTAGATTATTTGTCAGAAGAAATTAATTTTGATTCTAAATTTAGTAAACCTTGGTTTAAAAGAAAAAGAAGAAAAAGACGACAAGATCAAAATTTTTAAATTAAAATATTTTTGTATAATAAGAACGAGTAGCATAATTAATATATTATAAATTAAAGGTATATTTTATATTATATTAGCTTAATTGAAAATGAAATATAAAAAATTTTTATAGTTTATTTTATTTTTATCATATATTTTTTAAATTATTTATTTTTTTTAATTTTTATTATTTTAGTTTTATTTATATTTTAATTTATTAATTATATGGGTCAAAAAACTAATCCTAATGGATTAAGATTTGGTAAATTTAAAGTGAAATATGTTTATTTATATTTAATAATTTTTATTTTTTAATATTTATTATATAATAAAATTTGATTTTTTTGTAAATTGTTTAAAGTGCGGTATGTTTTATGTTTAATTATGTTTATAATTTAGGATTTGTTTAGGTATATTACCTTTATAAGCATTTTCTTTATTTTAAAAATTTTATAAAAATTTTAGTTTATAAAGAAATTTTATTTATAGTTTAATTATAATTAATTATTTTAATATTTTATTAATTTTAAAATTTTTATTAATTTTTCATTTTTATTTTAAACATAATTATTTTTAAGTAAAATAAATTGAATTACTTTTTAGTGAAAATAAATTATTTTATTTTTATTTTAAATATTTTTTTAAGCCGTATGCTTATGATTAGCATGTATTGTTTTAAAAGTATTAATTTTATTAACTTTATAAGAATTATCTATTTTATTAAAAACATTTTTCTTGTTGGTATACTGAAAACAAAAATTATTCTCATTTTGTTAAACAAGATATTTTTATTCGAAAGTTTTTAATGGAAAAAATTAAAAATGTTTTTATTTCTTTAATAGAAATAGAGAAAGACAATAAAGAAACTGTAATATTCATTCATTATTTAAATTTTAGTAAATTTAATAAGGTGGAAACAAATTCTGAAAAAAATGAAATAAATTTATTTAAATTAAAAAATTTATTATTAAAATCTTTAAACTCATTTTTTAATGTAAAAATTAATTTCAATGAATTTATTATTAAACTTATTGAAATTGAAAATCCTATTTTAGATGTTAGATTTATAGCTAATGATATTCGTTATAAATTGGAAAAAAGAATGAACTTTAGAAAAATAGTTAATTCAACAATAGCTAATATTATTAATAAAGGAATAAAAGGTATAAAAATAAAATTATCTGGACGTTTAAATGATGCAGAGATGGCAAGAGAAGAATCTTTTAGAGAAGGTAAAGTTCCTCTTAATACTTTAAAAGCAAATATTGATTATTTTCATTGTACAGCAAATGTGATATTTTATTTATTATTAAATTAATAATATTTTTTAAATTATTTTATTATATCAATATCTTTTATGTTTATTTATTAAAAATTATTATTTTTATTTTAAAAAACTTTGTCTGGTAGTTTAGGTATAAAAGTTTGGTTAAACAAATAATAAAATATCATTTAGAAATATTTTTATTGTATAAAAATATTAAAATTAAATAATATTTTAATTAATTATGAAATATAGTATTGTTTTTATCAAACTTAAAAATTTATAAAATAATTCTTATGTTTTCAAATTATTTACTTTCTTTTTCGTATAGATTAAATTGGGATTTTATAAAATGGAATTTTACTTAATATTTAATATTATATTTTATTTGTATTAATTTGTTAATATTTTAATAAAACATATTTGAATTAAGTAATTAATAATTTAATGTATAGTTCTTATTTATTTTAACATAAAAATTTTATTAATAAAAATATATATATATGTTATTTTATATTATTATATATATAATGAATATAATTTATATTAAATTAAGATATTTTAGTTAAAAAGAGTTAATAAATAACATTTTAATAAAAGCTGTATAATATAAAATTTAAAATATTTTCTACAGTTTTGGAACGAATTATTGATGATATTTAGTTCTTTAATTTGATATTATATTTAAATTAATTATTTAAATAATTAATTATAATTTATTTGTTATTATTTTAATATTTTATACAAGATTAATATTTAATACTTTTATTGATAATATAATTTCGTTGTTTCATCACGAAATTCATATATTATCTAAAAATTTAAATTTTCGTTCAATAAAAAAGAAACAACATTTATTATTTAAAAGTTTTTATACTAGATTTGTTTCTGTAAGAGATTCAGTAGATAATAATTTTTTTTTTAAGAGTAATATAATTTCTTCAAAAGAAAAATTTTTTATAGTTTTTTTTTTATGTTATAAAAGAAATTTTTTTTATAATTTATTTTTTTATAATATAGAAATTATCAATTTATCTTTTAAATTTAATTTTTTTTTATTTTATAAATTTTGTTTTAATAACCTTGTAAAATTTGTTATGTATCCTTTTTTAGAATTAAAAACAGAAAATTTTGTTTTCAATTTTAATTTCTATACAAATTTGTATGATATATTTTTAAATTTTAAAAAAATTTTGTTAAAAAATTTTATGAAACTATATTATTTTACTATAAATTTTAATAATAAATTTAATTATATGAATAAGAAGTGGTTATATAAAAATTTGACATTTAATATTAATTTTTTAAAATATTTTTTAAAATTAAATAACTTTATATTTAATGGATCTATATTATTTTTCATTTTTAATTTTATGTTTAATGGGTTAGTAAGAATTTATATTTAATATAATTAAAATATTAGTTTATATTTAATCTAAAATTAAATATTTTTAATAATTCAAAATTATTTTATTTATAATTTTTGATAAATAATAAAAATTATATTAATTTTTTGAATAATTTTTTTATATTAATAATTTTAACCTAAAATTATTGAATATCTTTATTCTTTATTATATTAAAAAATAATTAAAAAAATCCTTACTTTATTTGATTTTACAAATTATTAATTTTATGTAATACATTAAAACTAATTAATTATTTTATAATTAGTTTGAAAATAAATATTTAAATAATATTTAGTTTATAAATCTTTTATTCAAAGAGTGCGAATTAATGTCTACAAATAATTGTAATGAAATAATAATTTCTTTATTATTTTATTATTTTGAAATTAAAATTTATTATAATAAGCTAAAATAAAATATATTTAACAATTTGTAATTTAACATTATAAAAAATAATAAATTTATTTATTTATAAAATAATAATTTATATTTATAAAATACAATTATATTAATTAATCTATGTAATTAAATTATATATATAGCAGAATAATAAATGTTTTATAAATTTAATATTAATTTGTTATTATAAGCTTATTGTAATAATACTGTATTTTACATGTTATGCTTTTGAAAAAAGATTTTCTTTATTTTTATAAATGTTTTATGAATAATGAGTTTATATATGTTAGTTCATTAAAAAATATTTATTTTTTTTTTAAATCATATAATGAATTTAATATATGTATTAATTATTTAATTTATTTTTTAAAATATAAAGGAATAAATTTTAATTTTATAAATGATCATGTCAAAAATTTTTTAACTAATGGTTTAACGTTTAATTTTATAAAATTTTTTAATTTTGGTTATAAATTTTTATTTAAATTAAATGAAAAAGATATAAATTATTATAAATTTAATATAAAAACTTTAATAAAAAATTTTTATATTAAAAATATATTTTATACTATATGTTTAATAAATAATAAAATAAAAAATTGGCTAGATAAATATTTTTTATTTGTTAATAAAAAATATTTATTTTTAGAGCTAGATATTTTTATTTCTAAATTATTATGGATTAAAATTAAAAAATATCATCCTAAAAAATCTAATATTTGGATCTATTCTAAATATTGGAAAAATTTTTCTGGAATATGGAAATTTTTTATAATAAATAATATTAGTGGAAAAATGATATTTTTAAAATATCATTATGATTTTAATAATTATTTATTATATTTAAAAAGTAATTATTCTGGAACATTTAGTTATTTATATACATTTAATTTATATAATTCAAATAAAAAAAAAAATTTTTTATTTGAAAAATTTAAATATAAATTTTTTCCAAAATTCTTAGATTTGTATATAACTCAAAAGGGACAATGTTATATTTGTAAAAAACATATATATTCTAAAAAATTTAAAATTATTAAACTAAAATTTGATAACAATAAATTTTCTAAAAATATATATTTATTACATTTTTATTGTAATTTTATTTGATTAAATATTGTTTAGAAATTTTTTACTTTTTTTTTATTATGTTAAAACCTAAAAAAACAAAATTCCATAAATATCACCGTGGTAAAATTAAAGGTAAAATTTATTTTTGATACTTAATTATTCTTATTAAAATTTATTATATTTATATATTTATTCTTATAGCTACATTTTTGTTTAATTAATGTAATAAATTAATTTTATTTTTATGATAATGTAAATTTTGGCGAATTTGCTTGTGCGTTATATAAATAATTTATTAAAATGATGTATTGTTTGTAATTATTTTAATTTAAATAAAATAAAATTTTTTAAAGAGCTATATATTAAATTTACTTAAAATAAAATTCTATTATTTTTAAATTTATACATAAATTTAAAGTTAAATTTATTAAATATAAAAATTATAAAATAAAATTTTTTTGTTTTTATAAATTAAATATTTTTCTATTTATTTTTAATTATATTTAGAAATTGATATACTATTTTTTGTGTTTATTTTTTATAAAGCCAAATGCATTGAAATTTGCTAGTTTTGTTTTAAAAGGAATGATTTACTTAATTTACAATCTTTAGAATTTGGTTGGATTACTTCAAAACAAATTGAAGCTATAGTGACATTTTACTATATATATATAATAAAAAATATATTTTAAAAAATTAAATAAATAATTTTTTTTATATTATTAAAAAACAAATTAATTTTATACGCAAAGTAATAACACGATATTCAAAAAAAGGTGGTAAACTTTGGATAAGAATTTTTCCAGATAAACCTATTACTTTTCGTCCTGCTGAAACTAGAATGGGATCTGGAAAAGGTAATGTAGAATATTGGGTTGCTGTAATAAAACCCGGAAAAATCATTTGTGAAATTTCAGGAATACCTAACTCAATATCTAAATATTGTTTAAAAATTGCAGGATATAAATTACCTGTGAAAACTAAAATACTTTATAAGAATTAATATTATTATAACCAATTAATTATTTTATAAAATTACTTTCATAAATTCTTATAAATTTACCATGATACAAACTCAAACATATTTAAACGTTTCTGATAATAGTGGAGCTAAAAAAATTATGTGTATTTCAATAATTAGTACTAAACGTAAATATGCAAAAATAGGTGATACAATTATAGCTGTAGTTAAAATGTGAATTTAATTTTAATTTTGATTTTTATATTTCTAAAGTAATTTTTACTTTACTTTATATAAGTTTCTTTAAATTAATTTAAAAACTTTTTTATTTTCTAAAAGCTAGTCCTAACAAAATAATTAAAAAATCAATGATAGTAAAAGCATTAATTATTAGAACAACTAAACCATTGTATAGAAAACATAATAACATGTATATTTCCTTTAATGAAAATGCAGCTATAATAATAAATACAGATAATACTTTAAAAGGAACAAATATTTTTGGTCCAGTTCCTAGAGAACTAATGAATATAGGTTTTACAAATTTAAATTCAACAGCTAAATTAATAATATAAAAATTAAATTATATATAATTTATCATTATTTTTCAAAAGTCATAAAATAATATAATTAAATATTATATTATTTTACATATATAAATTTAATAATTTTATTAAAAAAAAATAAAATAGAAAGAAAATATTATATTTTGATAATCTTAGTTAAATAGTTAATTAATTGTATATTTAATGAAAAAAAGAAGAGGTCCAAGTGAAGATGAAAATCCACGTCCTGAAAAATTATTTACTCAAAAAGTATTTGACTACATTTCTAGAGTAATACTTAAATATTTTAAAAAAACTTATAAATTTATAATTTATATATTAAAAAATTTAACTTTATTCAAAATTTTATATAAATGTTTTCCTTATATTAAAAATTTTATTTTGAAAATAGATAAAATATTTTTTCATGTACTGATAAAAAGTATAAATTTTATTAAATATATACCTCAGTTAATTCATGATAAAATCTTTGAATTTTTTTGGTTTATACTAAAAATTTTTCAAATATTAATTTTTGTTAAAATTTTTAAATATGTGATTAAAAAATTTATTATTTACTAATTCATCTAAAAAAAAAAGTATAAAATTATTTATTTATTTTTTTAGAAAAATCTATTTATCTATATCAGTATTTATAAAACTAAAATATTTTATAAATCAGGTCTTTTTTTACACGGTAGACGATATATTTACAGAAAACCAAAGGAAACAAATTATTGGAAAAACTATATTATAGTTCCACTATATATTAATGATAAAGAAGTTGGAATTGATAAAACTATAAGTGAACCAGAATATATTTTACTTGATATAATTTTATATGGACCTTTAAAAATAAAATTATCAGAATATTTTAATTTAAATAATAAAATAATTGATAGAACTACAACATATAAAAAATTACTAGAAAAAAATACTATTTATGGTATTAACTTTAATTTCACGTTCCCAATACTTTTAAATTTTAAAGATTCAGAAAATAAGTATCAGTTAAAAGAATACTTAGATTTTAACAATATTCTTCAGATTTATTTAATTGAAAATAAAAAATATATTTATAGAGAATTAAGGAGTAAATTTGACTGGGATGAATATAATGTTTTAAAAATAAGACTGTATGTTAATCACAAAAGTGTTATATTTATAAAAGATAAATATTTAGAAGAGCCTACTGAATTAGAATATATTGTACTTGATTTATTTTTATTAGGACCACTAGAAAAAGAATATTCGGAAAATTATAAAATAATATATTTAATAAATGAAAGAAATAAAAGATATAAAGATATGTATGATATGGGAGAAATATATGGAATAAATATTAGATTTGACAAACTGGATTACTTTAAGTTTTTAAATTCTGAATATTCTACAGAAGAACGTATATATGAAAAAATTCTTTTTATTTATATTATAACTTAAAAACTAAACAAAATATATAGTTTAGCCATATTAAAATTTTAAAATATTAATGTTTTATTTAAAATTATCAAAACATATTTCTATTTTTATAAATTAATATATATAAAATAATTTTATATAACATAGACAATTTGAGTTATTTAAATAAAAAAATATATTTTTTATTCAAAAAAGTTCCTAAAAAATTAATAAATAAATATATGGAATACATAAAATAATACGCTAATTTTACAATAATAAATGCGTTAAAATAAAGTTATATAATAAATTAAATAAAAATTTAGTTTTATTTTAAAATTTTCTTAGTTTTTGAATAAAATTAATATGGATAAATTATCAGAATTTTGTTCAAAATTTGTAGAAAATGTAATGAAAATGACTGTAAATCAACTGAATAAGGTCACAAAAGAATTATTATGATTTTTTAAATGTAAATAAGTTACATTATTTTAAATTTTTAATATAAATAAATAAATAAAAATTTATTTTTATAAAATATAAAAAATTAATATTAATTTAATAGCTAAAAAAATTACAATAGATAGTAATTTTAAATCAGTAACAGATAATAATTCTGTTATTGAATCATCTAAAGAAATAACTGAAAATAAAGTTATAGAAAAACTTGAGTTTAATATAATATTAGAATCTTTTATAAGCTCACAAAGAATTAAATTAATAAAAACTTTACGTGATCTAATTTCTATAGGTTTAAAAGAAGCTAAAGACCTTATAGAAACTCTTCCTAAAACTATATATGAAGGTGTTTCTAAAGAATTTGCAGAAGAAACAAAGAAGACTTTAGAAGAATCTGGAGCTTCTGTTATAATCACAGAAAATATTATATAATAATTATGATGAATATTAATAGTTCGTTTAACAACGATGGTACTCAAGATCCCAAAAAAGATCTGATTTTATCAAATTCAAATGAAAATGAATATGATTATATTATTAAATTAATATACGAAAATTTATATAATATATGTTTTTCGATAAATTTTGTATTGAAAAAAATATATTTAGATAAATTTGTTTATAAATATTTACCTTATATTGAAATTTTCCTTAAAATGAACAAAGAAAAATGTTGTTGCAGATTAAAAAAATTTTTTGAAAAAGATAAAATTAAATTATATAAAATTTATCATAAATTCAAAAACTTTCTAACATTAAATTTTTCTAATAGTTTCACATATATGATTAAAATTAATATTTATTAATTTTTAATATAAAAGTTAAATATAAATTATTTTTTTAATTTTTTAGAAAACATTTTATCTATATTAATAATGGATTTGGAATTCCTTATGACATAAAAATATATATCAATAAATCAAAAAACAAGATGTATATTTATAGAAAACCATATGAACAAAATTATTGGAATAATTTTATTCTTTTATCCTTATATGTTAATAATAAAAGAGTAGGAGTAAATAAAAATATTACTAAATTAGAATATATTTTACTTGATATATTTTTACATGGTCCTTTACATACAGAATTCATAAATTACTTAGAAATAACTAATTATATAAATAATAGAACATATTTATATGAAAAAATGTTAAAAGAAAAATCAGTAAATGCTATAAATATTATCCTCCCACCTGTCATGCATACTGCAAGTTTTGAATATAATTATGAAATAATTGAAGATTTAGATTCTAATAAAATTTTAAATATCTATATTCTTAATAACAAGTGTTATTATTGTAGAAAATTAAAAGATGATTCTTACTGGGAAAAATTTCCATTTAATGAAATACCAATTTTTGTTAATGATAAAAAAGTAGGATTAAGGTTAAAAACTGATAAACTTAAAACAACTAAAAATCTTACTAAAGTAGAATATTATTTATTAGATATATTTTGGTTTGGTCCTTTAAAAATAGAAGCTTCAGAACATTATGAAAAAATAATGAGACAAATAAAAGATAGAAATAAAAAATATATGTGTTTATACTACGAAAAAATAATAAATGGAATAAATATTATATTTAATATATCTAACAATATTGAATATAAAAAATTTTTAAATAATGATTACTCAATAAAAGAAATGATAAACGTAGAACATATTCTTACTATATACGTGCTAACTTAAATGTAATTATTAAAATTAACATTTAAAATAATAAAATTATATTTTAATAAAAAATACTAACTATAAAATATATAAATTTTATAGATACATTTTAAATAAATCAATATATTTATATTTTGACAATTAATAATGTTTATTTATTATATTAACATGAAAACAGAAAAAACAAACTATATAGAAATATTAATTATAAAATTAATATTTTTTATATTAACACCAATAAAAATAATATTTTTTATTGCAAAAAAAATAATTAAAAATCCAATTATATATAGATTTATTTTTAAATATTTACTTTATATGCAAAATAAAATTATAATAATTAATAATAAAGAATATTTTTATAGAATACCTAAAAAAAAAGAATACTGGGAATGGTTCAGTGCAAAACCATTATACGTTAATGGTAAATTAATTAATGAAATCAAAACAAAAGAACAACGTATAAATTTTTCCCTTGGCAAAATGATTATTAAAGAATCTGAAAGTCTTACCGAATTAGAATATGTTTTACTTGACTTATTTTGGTTTGGACCTTTTCAAATGAAATATCAGAATATATTAAGACAAAATGATATTATTATTAAAAAAGGAGTGAAAAATATAAAAAAAATATTTCAAGAAAATAATAAGTTTAAAGGCATAAATCTAATATTCCAAAAAACGGACATTTGCAAAATTTACAGTGGAAAATTTTATACATATGAAAGGATAACTGAAGATAATATTCTTTTAATTTATGTTTTTATTAAAAACAAAGATTAATTATACTAAAAAATAATACATATTAACAAAATAATATTATAAAAAAATTACTAATATTATTTTAAATATAATATTAATAGATCTAATAAAATTTAAATGTAACAAAACAATATAGTTTAAAAAATTCATTTTATTTACAAATATTACAACATGAACTCAAACGAAATCAAAGCTATTTTAGAAAAAATTAAAAAAAAGTTAACAAATCAAGTTAATAAAATAAAAAATATTTTCATTTACATAATTTATTTAAAAGAATATCTAAATCAACTTTATGAAAAAAAATATTTCTATAGAGAAATAAATGATGAAAATTATTGGAAAAAGTATTCTAATATAGAAATATATATAAATGGAAAAAAAATTGGAACAAGTGAAAATATTAATAAATCGGAATATATTTTATTAGATTTATTTATGAATGGACCAATAAAAATAAATATAAACAAGAAAGATAAAATATACGAAATAACAAATATAAGAAAATTAAGATACTTAATGTTATTATACTTAGGAATAGTATCAAAAATTAACATAGTATTTCAACAAATTACGCCACCAACATTAAATTATGAAAAAAATTATAAAACAGAAGAAATAGTAGATAATTATTTTGTTCTTCATGTTTATGTTTGGAACGAAATTAAAAAATAACAAAAAGTTCCATAAAATTTAAATGTAACAAAACAATATAGTTTAAAAAATTCATTTTATTTTAATTATAAAAATATGTCAACACGAAAACTACAAAAAAGAAAAATATTACCAAATGATTCAATATACAACAGTTTACTAGTTAGCCAAACAATAAATAAAATTTTATCAAAAGGAAAAAAAAATATAGCACGATATATTTTTTATAAATCTATGCAAAATATAGAAAAAATAAAAAATGAAAATCCGTTAGATATTTTTAAAAAGGCTGTAGATAATGCAACTCCATCAATCGAATTAAGAACACAAAAAAGAAAAAAAGGACAAATATCCAAAATATCAATTAAAACAAAACTAGAGCGTAGAAATAAAATAGCGCTAAAATTTATAATAAACTCAGCTAAAAAAAGAAGTGAAAAAAATATAATACAAAAATTACAAGGAGAAATACTTGATGCATATAATAATACAGGAGCTGCTGTTCAAAAAAAAGAAGAAATTGAAAAATCTAAATCTCCTGTAAATAATAACAAAAAATTTATTTCTAAAAATAAAAAATCTAAAAACAAAAAACAAAAAAAAAGATTAAAAAGAAAAAAAAACATATATTAAAAAGTGAAAATAAAAAATAAAAGAAAAATATATAAATCCAATTAACTCAAAAATAATATTGACTTAGTTGAATATTAATATTTAAATATATATAAATAATTTTAATTTTTAAAAAACAATATAAAATTAATTTTGTATACTTTTTATTTTTAACATAAAAATAAAAAATTAAAAGCTAATGTCTAGACAAAAATTCGAAAGAATTAAACCACATATAAATATAGGTACAATTGGACATGTAGATCACGGCAAAACAACGTTAACTGCAGCAATTACAATGGCACTTTCAGTAACTGGAAACACAAAAAGTAAAAAATATGAAGAAATAGATTCTTCACCAGAAGAAAAAGCAAGAGGAATAACAATAAACACAGCACATGTAGAATATGAAACAAAAAATAGACATTATGCACATGTAGATTGTCCTGGACATGCAGATTATATAAAAAATATGATAACAGGAGCTGCACAAATGGATGGAGCCATATTAGTAATATCAGCTACAGATGGACCTATGCCACAAACAAAAGAACATATTTTATTAGCAAAACAAGTTGGAGTCCCAAATTTAGTAGTTTTTTTAAATAAAGAAGATCAAATAGAATGAGATTACAAATATTAAAAATAAAAATAAATAAATTAATAATTTTAAATAACAATAATTAAATTTAAAAAAAAATAAAAAATAAAATTTATTTAAAATGACAATGAATTATTAGAGTTAATAGAACTAGAAATTAGAGAAACACTAAATAATTATGAATTTCCAGGAGATGAAATACCAATAATAACTGGATCAGCCTTATTAGCAATAGAAGCTTTAAATAAAAACCCTAAAATAATAAAAGGAGAAAATAAATGGGTAGACAAAATATTGGATTTAATGGATAAAATAGATTCATATATTCCTACTCCTATACGCGATACAGATAAAGATTTTCTATTAGCAATAGAAGACGTATTATCTATTACTGGAAGAGGTACAGTTGCTACAGGACGTATAGAAAGAGGAAAAATAAAAGTAGGTGAAACAGTAGAATTAATAGGATTAAAAAATATAAAATCTACTACAATAACTGGTTTAGAAATGTTCCAAAAAAGTTTAGATGAAGCAATAGCTGGTGATAATGTAGGGGTATTACTAAGGGGAATACAAAAAAATGAAGTAGAACGAGGAATGGTAATAGCAAAACCTGGAACAATACAACCACATATAAAATTTAATTCACAAGTATATATACTCACAAAAGAAGAAGGAGGCAGACACACTCCCTTTTTTGAAGGATATAAACCACAATTTTATGTGAGAACAACAGACGTAACTGGTAAAATAGAATCTTTTAAATCAGATGATGGTACAACTGTTCAAATGGTAATGCCTGGTGATAAAATAAAAATGATTGTTGAATTAGTACAACCTATTGCAATAGAAATAAGATTAAAAAATTAAATAATAATACTAATAAAATTAATTTAAATACTTTATTAAAATTATAAATTTTATAAAAAATAAAAAAATATTATTAATAATATATTTAAAAAAAGGAATGAGATTCGCTATAAGAGAAGGAGGAAAAACTGTCGGTGCAGGGGTAATAATAAATATTATAGATTAAATTTAATCTATAATATTTACTAATAAAAAGAAAGGTTAATAAATATTAATTTTTTCTTTGGGGTGTAGCCAAGTGGTAAGGTAACAGGTTTTGACCCTGTAATGCGAGGGTTCAAATCCTTCCACCTCAGTAAATAAATGGAGAAATGTCTGAGAGGTCTAAAGAGCTTGATTGCTAATCAGGTGTATTTTATTTTATAAATACCAAGGGTTCGAATCCCTTTTTCTCCTTATATTATAATATTTAATTTATTTTATAACTATAAAATTATTAAAAAGCAGATAATGAGATTTGAACTCATGACATCAATCTTGGCAAAATTACACTCTTCCACTGAGCTATATCCGCATAAAATATACTGGCGAAGAAAGGATTCGAACCTTTAACCTTGGGGTCATGAGGCCCACGAGCTAACCTTTTACTCTACTTCGCCCTTATCTATTATCTATATTAAAATAGTTATTAACATCTTAATAAAGCCTTTTGTTGGATTTGAACCAACGACCATTGTATTACAAATACAATGCTCCACCACTGAGCTAAAAAGGCAAAAATAAAATTATTAATATAATTATAATTTTATTTTATTAATAAATAGTCATAGTCGCCTAATGGATTGGCATCAGCCTTCTAAGCTGTTTTATATAGGTTCGAATCCTTTCTATGACATAAACAAAATACTTTTACCTTTGACCGGATTTGAACCGGTACGCTAAAAAAGCACATAATTTTAAGTCATGAGTGTCTACCATTTCACCACAAAGGTTTAAATCTAATAAACTAATATTATAATAATATAACGCCACAATGAATACAAAAATAAAAATATTTAAAACCTTCTCCCCCCCTATTAAATAAAAAAACTAAATGTCTAAAATTCAAAGGTTTAAAAAATTTATTATATAAATTTTTTAAATCTTTATTAAAAATATTAAAAACAGAAAAACATTTTAATAAAAGACTTTTAGAAGAATAAAAATCTTGCTTAGACTCAGACTTAAATATTTTAAAAGCCCTTTTTTTGATAAAACAAAGTGAATAATTTAAATCAAACAAATCAGAATATTTATGATACTCCTTCCAATCTTTTACAATTGGATATATTTTAGAAGCCTTTATAATCGAACCATAATTAGAATTATTAATTATAACTTTTATCCTTGTTAAAAATTTATTATAATTATCAAAACTAGGAAAAATACACAAATTATTGTAACTTTTATAAGAAAACTTAAAATGCCATCCAAGAAAATCAAATCCATTAATTATGGACGATAATTCAATTTCAGAAATATTAAATTTTAAATCTAATTTACTCAAAAATAAATAAATTTTACTTAACAGTTCTTTTTCATTATCAATAGGATTAAGAAAAAATAATAAAAAATAACCATAACGAATACAATTATGTAATTTTTCTATACCATTTAAAAAAATATTCAATAATAATGAACTAAAATCAACTTTATTAAAAATACAATTATTCGAAAATTCTAAAACAAACCCTTTTTCTAATAATTTAAATATACCTAATTTTATACATCTAGGAGCAATTAATTTTTCCATTAAAAAACTATAATTATTTATACAAAAATTTTGTGATAAATCCAATTTTAAAACTCTTTTTTTGGACCCAAAAGAAAATTTAGATAAATTTAACAATATTAATTCTTGTATTTCATAAATAAAATATTGAGATCTATAACCTAAATTAAATGGATGAAATAAAGCCTCATGAACAGGCTCAATTGCAAATTTAACTAAGTAACACCAAACACGATCTGAAATAACAGGCACTTTCTTAACAATAATTTTACCATCATTATCAAATAAAGAAACTTTTTTTAAATTTTGAAATATCCAATTATTCCAATTATATTTCAAAAATTCATTTAATTCAAAACTTTCATAAAAATTTAAAGAAACATATCCATCAACACCAGGCAAATTTTCATTAAAAACAGAATGATTTACTAATTTAATAGCTAATAATCTAGAATAATTTAATTGAACAATAATTTTTTGTAAAACATACAATTTTTTTCTATCATAAACATAAGAAACTTTAAATAAACGCTTCTGTAACTTAAAAATTAAATTTGTAACTTTATCCCATGATAAATTATTACTAAAATTTATTAAACTAAAAGATATCATACTTATAAAATAAAATAATAATAATAATATATATAATAAAACTACTAACTAATTTAAATCATAATAAAAAAAATATTAATATAATTCCTTTGTGATGAAATTGGTAAACATATATGATTCAAAATCATACGCGAAAGCTTATCGGTTCAAATCCGATCAAAGGAAAAAACATAACTAGAATTATTACTACAAAAACAATTCAAAAAATTTTTATGGAAGTAAGGGGAATTGGACCCCTGACATCTGCTTTGCAAAAACAATGCTCTACCAACTGAGCTATACTCCCAAACAGATTAGGATTAGGGCCATAACAGATTTGAACTATTAACCTTACCCTTATCAAGGGTATGCTCTAACCAATTGAGCTAATAGCCCTAAATCTAACTGAACCTTACTTTTGTTTCCACACTTCGCTAGCTTAAAAATTTATAATATACTTTATAATAATTACATAAAAATACAATAGTGTTAAATAATACATACACAATTTAACAACACACAAAGCATAAATTAAACTCCAACAAGAAAATAAACATCTATATTTTATAAATTACCAATATAATATAAGTACCTTTAACTCGTTACCCATAGAATGAAATTCATCAAAAATAAATTCACCTTGTAATGAATCTTTAGAAATAAATCGATCTGAAGGAATAAAAATAAAATTAATACTAAAAGCAAAAATACTACTAATATGCTTATAAGTTTCAAACATTTTTTCATATCTTTCTCTTCTTTGAACTCTATACATTTGATCTATATCACAAATATCTGTTACTTTAAAATTTAAAGGACCATATAAAAATAAATCCAATAAAAAATAATCAAAGTCACTAATATTATCCTTTTCAATTTCTTTTGAAATATCAAATGTTAATTTATATTTATTCTTAACTTTTTCAAATTCATCAATATCACTATCACTATCATCATCACTTTCAGTCTCCATCATAAAAAAATCAGCACCATACATAGATTGTAATGCAAAATCTCTATAAAGTCTAAGACTTTTAATCATCATTTTCTTTTTTATCTCCCTACCTTCTTCATCTAATTGAGAATCGTCAAAATTAAAATCCAAATAATCAATCTCTGAATCTGAATCTGAATCTGAATCAGAATCTGAATCATCAGAATCTGAATCATCAGAATCTGAATCCAAATTTAAATCATTAGAAGAAGAAGTAGAAGTAGAAGTAGAAGTAGAAGTAGAATTAAAACTTGATATCAAATCAGGATTATCAAAATTAAAATTAGGATCATATTCCTCTATTCTTTTATCACCACTTAATTTTAAATTCATTTTTTTTTCCTTTAAATGTTCTCTCAACAAATCTCTAACACCCACTAAAATATCATTTTTATTAGAATCATATTTTTTACGTTTTTTAATATCTTTAATATCTTTAAATTCAACGAAATCATTAGCACAAATATTACCCCCAATTCCATGACCATTCAAATAATAAAATCTATTACCATATTTTTGTTTCCAAAATTCCCTTGTCCTTATCTCTCGACAAAAATACGCTTGACTATCACTCTCATCTAAAAGAACCCTACCTTCCGAATCATCATAATCTTTATCTACTACTTTTTCTTCTATATCCTCCGACTTTATTTCTTGCCCTTCTAATTCACTACCTTCAATAAATTCCAAATCCTTTATATTTTCATTTTCATAAAAAATCTTTTTCTTTTCTAATAAAACTTTTACACCTATTAAAACATTATTATTTATGATATCTGGAATAAAATGGACAATCAATTTTAAGTCTTTCTCCTTATTTTCATTTTCGTAAAGAATTTTTTTACTTTCTAATAAAACTTTAGTACCCATTAAACCATCACTATTTATGATCTCAGGAATAAAATTAAAAATTAATTCTGAATCTTTTTCCTGACTCTCACTCTCGTGAAAAAATCTAGTTCCTACTGAAACTATTAAAACACTAGTATCAAAAATTTCTTTAATAAATTTTAAAAAATCTTCTAAATTTATAATAAAATACTTGTATTTAAAAATTAAAAAAAAACTAAATTTTCTCACTTTTCTCACACTACTTAATAATAAATCATCTAAAAAAATAAAAAAATTATAAATAAATTTTCTAAATTTACGAACAATATGAATTCTTTTAACTTTTTTCCAAAAAAAGAACATTTGATATCTTATCCAGAACAATAAATCTTCTGGATTTGGTAATTTTCGATTTTTTGCCATTAAATTAACAAAACCAAAAACTAAAAATTTAAACTTAATATATTTTCAAAACAAAATAGCGATTGGATTTTTTTTCAATACCAATACCTTTTATTTATAAACAATAAATAAAAATTCTAATTAAAATACGCTATTAAAAATAATAAACCCTAGAAGTAAAAGGACTTGAACCTCCAACTATTTGCTTGTAAAACAAATGTTCTACCATTTGAACTATACTCCTTACCAATACCATTACATTAATTAATAACTATACAATTAATATTAAATATCAAATTTAATAAATAAAACAAAATATTTCCCAAACACATATCCAAACACAAATATAACTCAAAATTTTATTAATAATATATCTAAACATAATATCAATATTTTCCTACTTCTATTATATTATATATTATGCCATTCATTGCCATTATACCAAAATAAAGAATTCAATAAAAATTCAATATATTTCATTAAATGAAATAACGATTGGACTTTTAATACCAATACCTTTTATTTATAAACCATAAATAAAACTTCTAATTTAAAATACGCCTTTCATTAAAAATAATACGGGGCACTAAAAAATTTTTTACAAAAGTAATATTAATTTCTTTTAGTAATTATTTTTCATTTTATATTTCACATATAAAATTCGGAATGTATTTTAGTGGTTCTATAAAATCAAAGAGCACCCCTAAAAAAAACAATAACTTTTATAAAATAAAAATTCAAGAAAAAAAATAACTTACCTTTAAATAAAATATATAATCTACTTCACTTTTTTTTTCATTAACATAACAAAAAACCAAAAATATAGACAAAATTTTCGATTTATTAGTATATCTCAGCTAAACATCACTATTTTTAAACCTAATACCTATCTAACAGTTAATCTTACTACAATCTAATAAAGAGTACTTATCTTAAGGTAGGCTTCCTACTTATATGCTTTCAGCAGTTATCCACTCCATACATAGCTACCCAGCATATTCTGTTGGTACAAAAACTGGTACACCATAGGTATGTTTTTTCTGGTCCTCTCGTACTAAGAAAAAATCCTTTCAATACTCTAACGCTCACACCGGATATGGACCGAACTGTCTCTCGACGTTCTGAACCCAGCTCACGTACCGCTTTAATGGGCGAACAGCCCAACCCTTGAAACAAACTACCGCTCCAGGTTGCGATGAGCCGACATCGAGGTGCCAAACCTCCCCGTCGATATGAACTCTTGGGGGAGATCAGCCTGTTATCCCTAGAGTAACTTTTATCTGTTTGCGACGACCTTTCCATCCAGTATCGCCGGATCATTAAGACCGACTTTAGTCCCTGTTCGACTTATATGTCTTACAGTCAGGCTTTTTTATACCTTTACATTCTATATTTAATTACCATATAAATTGAAAAAACCTTTGTACGCCTCCGTTACCTTTTAGGAGCTACCGCCCCAGTAAAACTGTCCACTTGAAATTGTCTATCAACTTAATTTTAAATAAGATTAAATATTAGATTTTTAGTCCATCTAGAGTGGTATCTCATACTACAGCTCAAATTATTCCTAAAAATAATATCATAGCCTCCCACTTATTCTGCGCAAGTAAAACTCAAAACCAATATCAAGTTACAGTAAAGCTTCATAGGGTCTTTCTGTCCAAGTGCAAGTAGACCGCATCTTCACAGTCAATTCTATTTCACCGAGTTTCTTTCTGAGACAGCGTCCAAATCGTTAAACCTTTCGTGCGGGTCGGAACTTACCCGACAAGGAATTTCGCTACCTTAGGACAATTATAGTTATTGCCGCTGTTCACAGGGGCTTCAGTTACTAGCTTTGCTAATGCTAACCAATTTCTTTAACCTTCCTGCACTGAGCAGGCCTCAGCCCCCATACATCGTATTTCACTTCGCGGAGACTTGTGCTTTTGTTAAGCAGTCGCTTGGACCTTTTTTCTGAGACCTCTTTTAAAGGTACTTTTTATCCCTAAGTTACAAAGTTATTTTGCCGAGTTCCTTAGAAAGAATTATCTCGAGCTCCTTAGTATACTCAACCAATCCACTTGTGTCAGTTTACGGTACAGGCAATTTAAAATTTTTAAAAACAAAAGCTTTTCTCGGAAACATGACATACATCACTTTTAATATCATAATACTAATCGTACTCCAGCCTAAACTCAAATATTTTTTATAATATTTTTCAACATCTCAGACAGTTGAACCATAAAAAACAATGCAAAAACAAAAATAAATCTCAAAATAATTTATTAATATTCATAATACTTCAAATCAAAAATTACAAATTTATAAAAATAAAAATTTCATTATAGTATATACTTCGCCAAACTCATATTTTCCAATACTAATAAAACATAATTAAATTAATTTATCAAAATTTTTACATTACTAAACCAAATTATGGATGACTTAGCCTTTTTCATAACTTTTTTTATATTATTAAAATTGATACAGGAATATTAACCTGTTTACCATCAAATTACATCTTTAGACTTCATTTTAGGACCTGATTAACCCTCAGAGGACGAACCTAGCTAAGGAATCCTTAGATTTTCGGAGCATTAGATTTTCACTAATGTTTTCGTTACTCAAGCCGACATTCTCACTTCTATTTAATCCATAATTACTTACGTTATTACTTCCACTCAAAATAGAACGCTCTCCTACCGATTATAATTCCCACACTTTCGGCAAATTACTTAGTCCCATTCATTTTTGGCGCAAATTCATTTAACTAGTAAGCTATTACGCACTTTTTAAAGGAATTGCTGCTTCTAAGCCAACCTCCTAGTTGTCTAAATAAATTCACATCCTTTATCACTTAGTAATTATTTAAGGGCCTTAAATAGTGATCTGGGCTATTTCCCTCTCGACAATGAAGCTTATCCCCCACTGTCTCACTGATTAATCGTAATAAAATATAGTATTCAAAGTTTGCCACTACTTAGTATTATTTTCACAACCTTCATAGAAACAGTGCTTTACCCCTATATTAAACATAATTAAATGCTGCGCCTCAACGCATTTCGGAGAGATCCAGCTATCTCCAAGTTCGATTGAAATTTCTTCACTAATCATTGTTCATCTCCCAATTTTTCAACATTGGTGAGTTCGGTCCTCCATTACCTTTTAAAGAAATTTCAACCTGACAATGATTAGATCACCTGGGTTCGGGTCTATAAAAAATGACATTATAATAAACAAAATTTTAACTTAATTAAATATTTATATACAACAACAAAAAACAAATAAATAAATTAAAAAATAAAATTATATAAGCTTTATTAAAACTCGATTTCTCTAAGACTTCAGAATAAAATTCCTTAACCTTGCCACTACTTATAAGTCGCCGGCTCATTCTTCAACAGGCACATAGTCAGAATTTTTATTAAAACCTCCTACTGTTTGTAAGCTTATGTTTTCATATTCTATTTCACTCACTTCTCAGTGTTCTTTTCAGCTTTCCCTCACGGTACTAATTCACTATCGGTCATTTAAAATATTTAGTCTTACGAAATGGTCCTCGCAGATTCATACAGAATTACACGTGTTCTATACTACTCGGGAAAATAACTATTTAAATATTTAAATAAATACAAGACTAATAACCTTCTATGGTTTTGTAACTAACAAATTCTTTATTTAAAAATAAATTAAATCAAAAAATATCCCAAACAACACCTATAATAAGGTTTAGACTAATTCCAATTAGTTCGCCACTAATAAGGAAATCGCATTTGCTTTCTTTTCCTTCAGTTACTAAGATGTTTCAGTTCACTGAGTTATCTGTAAAATAATATCTATACATTAATATTTTAATACTAAACAAGTTGCCTCATTCGGGAATCTTTGGATCAAAATTTGATTCTAACTCCCCAAAGCATATCGTCAATTTCCACGCCCTTCATCGATCTTAAATGCCAAGCAATCCCACATAAGCCCTTAATAATTTTATCTATTAAAAATTTATTAAAAGTAAAAGGACTCGAACCTTTTTTATTAACTAGTTTTACCTATAAAAGTTTTAATACTTATATTATAAACTAAACTTTTAGATAATACTATTATAAAATAATATTAAAATTTATTTAATTTTCAAAATTAGCAAAGTTAAAACATTTTTCCAGCCGCACCTTCCAGTACGACTACCTTGTTACAACTTCACCACGGTCACCAGCCAGACCCTAATTATCATTTTTCAAAAGGTTAAAAAACAATATCAAACACAACTAACTTCCTTGATGTAACGAGCAGTGTATACAAGGCCCAAAAACATATTCACCACCATATAACTAACCGGCGATTACTAGCGATTCCAACTTCACGTAAACTAATTTCAACCTACAATCCAAACTTAGATTAAATTTATAGATTAGCTAACTTTTACAAGTTTGCAACTAATTATCTTAACCATTATAACACGTATATAGCCCAAGATATAAAGAACATGATGACTTGACATTATCCTCTCTTTCCTCTGATTTATCAACAGCAGTTTCTTCAATATACAAATTTAACTACAGATAAGGATTACGCCCATCATAAAACTAAACCATACATCTCACAATACAAGCTGACAATAATCATGCACCACCTATCACCTATATCTAGATTTTTTAACTACATTATTAATAATAATCATTTATTTTAACATGCTAAGTATTAATAAGGTTTTTCATTTTACATCGAATTAAACCATATACTCCACCGCTTATGCAGGTCCCCATCAATTCCTTTGAGTTTCACTTTTACAAGAATACTTCCCAAGCGGAATACTTAACATGTTAACTTTTAAAATATATCCTCATACTTATATATATCTAATATATATAAAAATAGAATCTTCATAACTTAGTATCAATAGTTTACGGCCAAAACTACCAGGGTATCTAATCCTGTTTACTACCTTAATTTTAGTCTCTCAATGTCAGTATTGGCCTAGCAAAGTACCTTCACCACTACACTAAAAATTCCCTTTACCTCTACCATACCCTAGTATTACTGTTTCTAATGCCTTTATAAAATTAAAAATATAATATCACCTCCGGACCCTTTAAACCCACAAATAATTACAGATAACACTGACATCCCCCGTATTACCACAGTTGCTGACACGAAATTAACTGATGAATATTATTCAAATATCGTCACCTATTCTTTTTTAAAAAAAAAATTTACAACTAATACAGCCTTCTTCCTACACGCAGTATTGCTCCATCAAATTTTCACTCATTGCCTCCCATAAAAGTCTGTACCACTCTCAATTACAGTATGACTGACCATTCTCTCAAATCAACTACTGATCAAAATCTTGGTAAGACATTAACTAACCAACAAACCAATCAGATTCAAGCTCATGTTTAGGAAAAAAATTTTTACTTAATAGTATAATTATAGGATATTAGCAAACATTTCTATAAGTTATCCCCCAACTAAATATAGATTCTCACATATTACTCACCCATCTGCTACTAACTCATTTTATAAAACAAGTTCGTTCAACTTGTATATGTTATGCATACTGCCAGTATTAATCTTGAATAAAGATAAAACTATTCGTATTATATATTTTATAAAAATTTCATTAGTAATAACTGTATATTTATACCAATACCAATACCTTTTATTTTTAATTAAAAACAAATATTCTAATCAACCTACATCACTAGAAATAATATTTCTTCTTCTTCTTCTTCTTTTTCCTACATATACCCATATTATACTATATCACAACACTAATTAATAATAATAAAAAAATATTAAATAACAAACTTAATAAAATAAACACATTTTACAACAAAAATAACTTATTACAACTTCACCAAAATCACCACCACTCAACTCACACACTTTTTTCACACTGACAATTAAATTAACTTTATCATACACTAAACTACTTCTATTACCTGCTATGCCAATATAAACAACTCAATAAAAATTCAAAATATTTCATTTAATGAAATAACGATTGGACTTTTAAATACCAATACCTTTTATTTATAAATCATAAATAAAACTTCTAATTAAAATACGCCATTCATTAAAATAATATGGAGCACTAAAAAATTTTCATAAAAGTAATATTAATTTCTTTTAATAATTATTTTTCATCTTACATTTCACATATAAAATTCGGAATGTATTTTAGTGGTTCTATAAAATCAAGAGCACCCCTAAAAAAAACAATAATTTTTATAAAATAAAAACTCAAGAAAAAAATTACTTACCTTTTAAAATAAAACATAATCCATTTTTACTTTTTTTTTCATTAATATAACAAAAAACTAAAAATATAGACAAAATTTTCGATTTATTAGTATATCTCAGCTAAATATCACTATTTTTATACCTAATACCTATCTAACGGTTAATTTTACCATAATCTATTAAAGAGTACTTATCTTAAGGTAGGCTTCCTACTTATATGCTTTCAGCAGTTATCCACTCCATACGTAGCTACCCAGCATATTCTGCTGGTACAAAAACTGGTATACCATAGGTATGTTTTTTCTGGTCCTCTCGTACTAAGAAAAAATCCTTTCAATACTCTAACGCTCACACCGGATATGGACCGAACTGTCTCTCGACGTTCTGAACCCAGCTCACGTACCGCTTTAATGGGCGAACAGCCCAACCCTTGAAACAAACTACCGCTCCAGGTTGCGATGAGCCGACATCGAGGTGCCAAACCTCCCCGTCGATATGAACTCTTGGGGGAGATCAGCCTGTTATCCCTAGAGTAACTTTTATCTGTTTGCGACGACCTTTCCATCCAGTATCGCCGGATCATTAAGACCGACTTTAATCCCTGTTCGACTTATATGTCTTACAGTCAAGCTTTTTTATACCTTTACGCTCTATATTTAATTACCATATAAATTGAAAAAACCTTTGTACGCCTCCGTTACCTTTTAGGAGCTACCGCCCCAGTAAAACTGTCCACTTGAAATTGTCTATCAACTTAATTCAAAATAAGATTAAATATTAGATTTTTAGTCCATCTAGAGTGGTATCTCATATTACAGCTCAAATTATCCCTAAAAATAATATCATAGCCTCCCACTTATTCTGCGCAAGTAAAACTCAAAATCAATATCAAGTTACAGTAAAGCTTCATAGGGTCTTTCTGTCCAAGTGCAAGTAGACCGCATCTTCACAGTCAATTCTATTTCACCGAGTTTCTTTCTGAGACAGCGTCCAAATCGTTAAACCTTTCGTGCGGGTCGGAACTTACCCGACAAGGAATTTCGCTACCTTAGGACAATTATAGTTATTGCCGCTGTTCACAGGGGCTTCAGTTACTAGCTTTGCTAACGCTAACCAATTTCTTTAACCTTCCTGCACTGAGCAGGCCTCAGCCCCCATACATCGTATTTCAACTTCGCGGAGACTTGTGCTTTTGTTAAGCAGTCGCTTGGACCTTTTTTCTGAGACCTCTTTTAAAGGTACTTTTTATCCCTAAGTTACAAAGTTATTTTGCCGAGTTCCTTAGAAAGAATTATCCCGAGCTCCTTAGTATACTCAACCAATCCACTTGTGTCAGTTTATGGTACAGGCAATTTAAAACTTTAAAAACAAAAGCTTTTCTCGGAAACATGACATACATCACTTTTAATATCATAATACTAATCGTACTCCAACCTAAACTCAAATATTTTTTATAATATTTTTCAACATCTCAGACAGTTGAACCATAAAAAATAATGCAAAAATAAACAATAACCTAATAAAATTTATTAAACCGAAATCAAAAATATAATTAAATTTATTAAAATTTTTACATCATTAAACCAAATTATGGATGACTTAGCCTTTTTCGTAACTCTTTTTTACATTATCAAAATTGATACAGGAATATTAACCTGTTTACCATCAAATTACATCTTTAGACTTCATTTTAGGACCTGATTAACCCTCAGAGGACGAACCTAGCTAAGGAACCCTTAGATTTTCGGAGCATTAGATTTTCACCAATGTTTTCGTTACTCAAACCGACATTCTCACTTCTATTTAATCTATAATTACTTACGTTATTACTTCCATTCAAAATAGAACGCTCTCCTACCGATTATAATTCCCACATTTTCGGCAAATTACTTAGTCCCATTCATTTTTGGCGCAAATTCATTTAACTAGTAAGCTATTACGCACTTTTTAAAGGAATTGCTGCTTCTAAGCCAACCTCCTAGTTGTCTAAATAAATTCACATCCTTTATCACTTAGTAATTATTTAAGGGCCTTAAATAGTGATCTGGGCTATTTCCCTCTCGACAATGAAGCTTATCCCCCACTGTCTCACTAATTAATTGTAATAAAATATAGTATTCAAAGTTTGCCACCACTTAGTATTATTTTCATAACCTTCATAGAAACAGTGCTTTACCCCTATATTAAACATAATTAAATGCTGCGCCTCAACGCATTTCGGAGAGATCCAGCTATCTCCAAGTTCGATTGAAATTTCTTCACTAATCATTGTTCATCTCCCAATTTTTCAACATTGGTGAGTTCGGTCCTCCATTACCTTTTAAAGAAATTTCAACCTGACAATGATTAGATCACCTGGGTTCGGGTCTATAAAAAATGACATTATAATTAAATAAATTAAAATAACAAAATTATAAAAGCTTTATTAAAACTCGATTTCTCTAAGGCTTCAGAATAAAATTCCTTAACCCTGCCACTACTTATAAGTCGCCGGCTCATTCTTCAACAGGCACATAGTCAGAATTTTTATTAAAACCTCCTACTGTTTGTAAGCTTATGTTTTCATATTCTATTTCACTCACTTCTCAGTGTTCTTTTCAGCTTTCCCTCACGGTACTAATTCACTATCGGTCATTTAAAATATTTAGTCTTACGAAATGGTCCTCGCAGATTCATACAGAATTACACGTGTTCTATACTACTCGGGAAAATAACTATTTAAATATTTAAATAAATACAAGACTAATAACCTTCTATGGTTTTGTAACTAACAAATTCTTTATTTAAAAATAAATTAAATCAAAAAATATCCCAACAACACCTATAATAAGGTTTAGACTAATTCCAATTAGTTCGCCACTAATAAGGAAATCGCATTTGCTTTCTTTTCCTTCAGTTACTAAGATGTTTCAGTTCACTGAGTTATCTGTAAAATAATATCTATACATTAATATTTTAATACTAAACAAGTTGCCTCATTCGGGAATCTTTGGATCAAAATTTGATTCTAACTCCCCAAAGCATATCGTCAGTTTCCACGCCCTTCATCGATCTTAAATGCCAAGCAATCCCACATAAGCCCTTAATAATTTTATCTACCAAAAATTTATTAAAAGCAAAAGGACTCGAACCTTTTATTAACTAGTTTTACCTATAAAAGTTTTAATACTTATATTATAAACTAAACTTCTAAAATAATACTATTATAAAATAATATTAGAAATTATTTAATTTTCAAAATTAGTAAAGTTAAAACATTTTTCCAGCCGCACCTTCCAGTACGGCTACCTTGTTACGACTTCACCACGGTCACCAGCCAGGCCCTAATTATCATTTCCCAAAAGGTTAAAAAAACAATATCAAACACAACTAACTTCCTTGGTGTGACGGGCGGTGTGTACAAGGCCCGAGAACATATTCACCGCCGTATAGCTGACCGGCGATTACTAGCGATTCCAACTTCATGTAGACGAGTTTCAGCCTACAATCCGAACTTAGATTAAGTTTATAGATTAGCTCACTTTTACAAGTTTGCAACTAATTGTCTTAACCATTGTAGCACGTGTGTAGCCCAAGACATAAAGGGCATGATGACTTGACGTCATCCTCTCCTTCCTCTGATTTGTCAACAGCAGTTTCTTTAATATACAAATTTAACTAAAGATAAGGGTTGCGCTCGTTATAGGACTAAACCATACATCTCACGATACGAGCTGACGACAGCCATGCACCACCTGTGCCTAGATTTTTTAATTACATGATTAATAATAATCATTTACTCTAGCATGTCAAGTCTTGGTAAGGTTTTTCGTGTTGCATCGAATTAAACCACATGCTCCACCGCTTGTGCGGGCCCCCGTCAATTCCTTTGAGTTTCACTTTTGCAAGAATACTCCCCAGGCGGGATACTTAACGTGTTAACTTTAGAAATGCATCCTCATATCTATATATATATCTAACACATATAAATACAGAATCTTCATAACTTAGTATCCATAGTTTACGGCTAAGACTACCAGGGTATCTAATCCTGTTTGCTACCTTAGCTTTAGTCTCTCAATGTCAGTATTGGCCTAGCAAAGTGCCTTCGCCTTTGGTGTTCTTTCCAATATTTACGCATTTCACCGCTACACTGGAAATTCCCTTTACCTCTACCATACTCTAGTATTACAGTTTTCAATGCCTTTATAAAGTTAAGCTTTAACATTTAACATTAAACACATAATACCACCTCCTGACCCTTTACGCCCAATAATTCCGGATAACACTTGCATCCCCCGTATTACCGCGGCTGCTGGCACGGAATTAGCCGATGCTTATTCTTCAAATAACGTCACTTATTCTTTTTTGAAAAAAGAAGTTTACAACTAATACAGCCTTCTTCCTACACGCGGTATTGCTCCGTCAAGTTTTCACTCATTGCGGAAAATTCCCCACTGCTGCCTCCCATAGGAGTCTGTTCCGTTCTCAATTCCAGTGTGGCTGACCATTCTCTCAAATCAGCTACTGATCAAAGTCTTGGTAAGCCATTACCCAACCAACAAACTAATCAGATGCAAGCTCATGTTTAGGCAAAAAATTTTTACTTTATAGCACAATTATGGGGTATTAACAAATATTTCTATAAGTTATCCCCCACCTAAACGTAGATTCTCACATATTACTCACCCGTCTGCTACTAACTCATTTTATAAAACGAGTCCGTTCAACTTGCATGTGTTATGCATACCGCCAGCGTTAATCCTGAGCAAGGATCAAACTCTTCATGTCACATATTTTATAAAAATTTCAGTAATGACGACTGGATTTATTACCAATACCCTTTATTTTCTTAGCCAAAAAATAAATATTCTAATTAAACTACGCCATTAAAAATAATAAACCCTAGAAGTAAAAGGACTCGAACCTCCAACTATTTGCTTGTAAAACAAATGTTCTACCACTTGAACTATACTCCTTCCTTGCCTTGCCTAAATTATTAACTAATAATAATATTATTAATATTAAATATTTCAAACTTAAAAAATAAACACATTTTCCAATAAAAATAACTTATTACAATTACACTTCATCAAAATCACTATTAAACTACCTCTACCTCTACCTACTATACCAATATAAAATAATCAAATAAAAATTAAATATATTTTATTTAATAAACTGATGATTGGACTTTTTTTTACCAATACCTTTTATTTATAAATCATAAATAAAACTTCTAATTAAAATACACCATTTATTAAATAATAATACAGGGCACTAAAAAATTTTTTACAAAAGTAATATTAATTTCTTTTAGTAATTATTTTTCATTTTACATTTCACATATAAAATTCGGAATATATTTTAGTGGTTCTATAAAATCAAAGAGCACCCCTAAAAAAAACAATAACTTTTATAAAATAAAAATTCAAGAAAAAAAATAACTTACCTTTAAATAAAATATATAATCTACTTCACTTTTTTTTTTCATTAACATAACAAAAAACCTAAAATATAGACAAAATTTTCGATTTATTAGTATATCTCAGCTAAATATCACTATTTTTATACCTAATACCTATCTAACGGTTAATTTTACCATAATCTATTAAAGAGTACTTATCTTAAGGTAGGCTTCCTACTTATATGCTTTCAGCAGTTATCCACTCCATACGTAGCTACCCAGCATATTCTGCTGGTACAAAAACTGGTATACCATAGGTATGTTTTTTCTGGTCCTCTCGTACTAAGAAAAAATCCTTTCAATACTCTAACGCTCACACCGGATATGGACCGAACTGTCTCTCGACGTTCTGAACCCAGCTCACGTACCGCTTTAATGGGCGAACAGCCCAACCCTTGAAACAAACTACCGCTCCAGGTTGCGATGAGCCGACATCGAGGTGCCAAACCTCCCCGTCGATATGAACTCTTGGGGGAGATCAGCCTGTTATCCCTAGAGTAACTTTTATCTGTTTGCGACGACCTTTCCATCCAGTATCGCCGGATCATTAAGACCGACTTTAATCCCTGTTCGACTTATATGTCTTACAGTCAAGCTTTTTTATACCTTTACGCTCTATATTTAATTACCATATAAATTGAAAAAACCTTTGTACGCCTCCGTTACCTTTTAGGAGGCTACCGCCCCAGTAAAACTGTCCACTTGAAATTGTCTATCAACTTAATTCAAAATAAGATTAAATATTAGATTTTTAGTCCATCTAGAGTGGTATCTCATATTACAGCTCAAATTATCCCTAAAAATAATATCATAGCCTCCCACTTATTCTGCGCAAGTAAAACTCAAAATCAATATCAAGTTACAGTAAAGCTTCATAGGGTCTTTCTGTCCAAGTGCAAGTAGACCGCATCTTCACAGTCAATTCTATTTCACCGAGTTTCTTTCTGAGACAGCGTCCAAATCGTTAAACCTTTCGTGCGGGTCGGAACTTACCCGACAAGGAATTTCGCTACCTTAGGACAATTATAGTTATTGCCGCTGTTCACAGGGGCTTCAGTTACTAGCTTTGCTAACGCTAACCAATTTCTTTAACCTTCCTGCACTGAGCAGGCCTCAGCCCCCATACATCGTATTTCAACTTCGCGGAGACTTGTGCTTTTGTTAAGCAGTCGCTTGGACCTTTTTTCTGAGACCTCTTTTAAAGGTACTTTTTATCCCTAAGTTACAAAGTTATTTTGCCGAGTTCCTTAGAAAGAATTATCCCGAGCTCCTTAGTATACTCAACCAATCCACTTGTGTCAGTTTATGGTACAGGCAATTTAAAATTTTAAAAACAAAAGCTTTTCTCGGAAACATGACATACATCACTTTTAATATCATAATACTAATCGTACTCCAACCTAAACTCAAATATTTTTTATAATATTTTTCAACATCTCAGACAGTTGAACCATAAAAAATAATGCAAAAACAAAAATAAATCACAAAATAATTTATTAATATTCATAATACTTCAAATCAAAAATTACAAATTTATAAAAATAAAAATTTCATTATAGTATATACTTCGCCAAACTCATATTTTCAATACTAATAAAACATAATTAAATTAATTTATCAAAATTTTTACATTACTAAACCAAATTATGGATGACTTAGCCTTTTTCGTAACTTTTTTTTATATTATTAAAATTGATACAGGAATATTAACCTGTTTACCATCAAATTACATCTTTAGACTTCATTTTAGGACCTGATTAACCCTCAGAGGACGAACCTAGCTAAGGAACCCTTAGATTTTCGGAGCATTAGATTTTCACCAATGTTTTCGTTACTCAAACCGACATTCTCACTTCTATTTAATCTATAATTACTTACGTTATTACTTCCATTCAAAATAGAACGCTCTCCTACCGATTATAATTCCCACATTTTCGGCAAATTACTTAGTCCCATTCATTTTTGGCGCAAATTCATTTAACTAGTAAGCTATTACGCACTTTTTAAAGGAATTGCTGCTTCTAAGCCAACCTCCTAGTTGTCTAAATAAATTCACATCCTTTATCACTTAGTAATTATTTAAGGGCCTTAAATAGTGATCTGGGCTATTTCCCTCTCGACAATGAAGCTTATCCCCCACTGTCTCACTAATTAATTGTAATAAAATATAGTATTCAAAGTTTGCCACCACTTAGTATTATTTTCATAACCTTCATAGAAACAGTGCTTTACCCCTATATTAAACATAATTAAATGCTGCGCCTCAACGCATTTCGGAGAGATCCAGCTATCTCCAAGTTCGATTGAAATTTCTTCACTAATCATTGTTCATCTCCCAATTTTTCAACATTGGTGAGTTCGGTCCTCCATTACCTTTTAAAGAAATTTCAACCTGACAATGATTAGATCACCTGGGTTCGGGTCTATAAAAAATGACATTATAATTAAATAAATTAAAATAACAAAATTATAAAAGCTTTATTAAAACTCGATTTCTCTAAGGCTTCAGAATAAAATTCCTTAACCTTGCCACTACTTATAAGTCGCCGGCTCATTCTTCAACAGGCACATAGTCAGAATTTTTATTAAAACCTCCTACTGTTTGTAAGCTTATGTTTTCATATTCTATTTCACTCACTTCTCAGTGTTCTTTTCAGCTTTCCCTCACGGTACTAATTCACTATCGGTCATTTAAAATATTTAGTCTTACGAAATGGTCCTCGCAGATTCATACAGAATTACACGTGTTCTATACTACTCGGGAAAATAACTATTTAAATATTTAAATAAATACAAGACTAATAACCTTCTATGGTTTTGTAACTAACAAATTCTTTATTTAAAAATAAATTAAATCAAAAAATATCCCAACAACACCTATAATAAGGTTTAGACTAATTCCAATTAGTTCGCCACTAATAAGGAAATCGCATTTGCTTTCTTTTCCTTCAGTTACTAAGATGTTTCAGTTCACTGAGTTATCTGTAAAATAATATCTATACATTAATATTTTAATACTAAACAAGTTGCCTCATTCGGGAATCTTTGGATCAAAATTTGATTCTAACTCCCCAAAGCATATCGTCAGTTTCCACGCCCTTCATCGATCTTAAATGCCAAGCAATCCCACATAAGCCCTTAATAATTTTATCTACCAAAAATTTATTAAAAGCAAAAGGACTCGAACCTTTTATTAACTAGTTTTACCTATAAAAGTTTTAATACTTATATTATAAACTAAACTTCTAAAATAATACTATTATAAAATAATATTAGAAATTATTTAATTTTCAAAATTAGTAAAGTTAAAACATTTTTCCAGCCGCACCTTCCAGTACGGCTACCTTGTTACGACTTCACCACGGTCACCAGCCAGGCCCTAATTATCATTTCCCAAAAGGTTAAAAAAACAATATCAAACACAACTAACTTCCTTGGTGTGACGGGCGGTGTGTACAAGGCCCGAGAACATATTCACCGCCGTATAGCTGACCGGCGATTACTAGCGATTCCAACTTCATGTAGACGAGTTTCAGCCTACAATCCGAACTTAGATTAAGTTTATAGATTAGCTCACTTTTACAAGTTTGCAACTAATTGTCTTAACCATTGTAGCACGTGTGTAGCCCAAGACATAAAGGGCATGATGACTTGACGTCATCCTCTCCTTCCTCTGATTTGTCAACAGCAGTTTCTTTAATATACAAATTTAACTAAAGATAAGGGTTGCGCTCGTTATAGGACTAAACCATACATCTCACGATACGAGCTGAACGACAGCCATGCACCACCTGTGGCCTAGATTTTTTAATTACATGATTAATAATAATCATTTACTCTAGCATGTCAAGTCTTGGTAAGGTTTTTCGTGTTGCATCGAATTAAACCACATGCTCCACCGCTTGTGCGGGCCCCCGTCAATTCCTTTGAGTTTCACTTTTGCAAGAATACTCCCCAGGCGGGATACTTAACGTGTTAACTTTAGAAATGCATCCTCATATCTATATATATATCTAACACATATAAATACAGAATCTTCATAACTTAGTATCCATAGTTTACGGCTAAGACTACCAGGGTATCTAATCCTGTTTGCTACCTTAGCTTTAGTCTCTCAATGTCAGTATTGGCCTAGCAAAGTGCCTTCGCCTTTGGTGTTCTTTCCAATATTTACGCATTTCACCGCTACACTGGAAATTCCCTTTACCTCTACCATACTCTAGTATTACAGTTTTCAATGCCTTTATAAAGTTAAGCTTTAACATTTAACATTAAACACATAATACCACCTCCTGACCCTTTACGCCCAATAATTCCGGATAACACTTGCATCCCCCGTATTACCGCGGCTGCTGGCACGGAATTAGCCGATGCTTATTCTTCAAATAACGTCACCTATTCTTTTTTGAAAAAAGAAGTTTACAACTAATACAGCCTTCTTCCTACACGCGGTATTGCTCCGTCAAGTTTTCACTCATTGCGGAAAATTCCCCACTGCTGCCTCCCATAGGAGTCTGTTCCGTTCTCAATTCCAGTGTGGCTGACCATTCTCTCAAATCAGCTACTGATCAAAGTCTTGGTAAGCCATTACCCAACCAACAAACTAATCAGATGCAAGCTCATGTTTAGGCAAAAAATTTTTACTTTATAGCACAATTATGGGGTATTAGCAAATATTTCTATAAGTTATCCCCCACCTAAACGTAGATTCTCACATATTACTCACCCGTCTGCTACTAACTCATTTTATAAAACGAGTCCGTTCAACTTGCATGTGTTATGCATACCGCCAGCGTTAATCCTGAGCAAGGATCAAACTCTTCATGTCACATATTTTATAAAAATTTCAATAATGACAACTGGATTTATACCAATACCCCTTATTTTTAGTTAAAAATAAATATTCTAATTAAACTACGCCATTAGAAATAATAAACCTAAAAGTAAAAGGACTCAAACCTTTATAACTAATTACTTATAAACTAAACTTCTAGATAATATTATCATTAAATAATATTAAAATTTAATTAATTTTCAAAATTAGTAAAGTTAAAACATTTTTCCAGCCGCACCTTCCAGTACGGCTACCTTGTTACGACTTCACCACGGTCACCAGCCAGGCCCTAATTATCATTTCCCAAAAGGTTAAAAAAACAATATCAAACACAACTAACTTCCTTGGTGTGACGGGCGGTGTGTACAAGGCCCGAGAACATATTCACCGCCGTATAGCTGACCGGCGATTACTAGCGATTCCAACTTCATGTAGACGAGTTTCAGCCTACAATCCGAACTTAGATTAAGTTTATAGATTAGCTCACTTTTACAAGTTTGCAACTAATTGTCTTAACCATTGTAGCACGTGTGTAGCCCAAGACATAAAGGGCATGATGACTTGACGTCATCCTCTCCTTCCTCTGATTTGTCAACAGCAGTTTCTTTAATATACAAATTTAACTAAAGATAAGGGTTGCGCTCGTTATAGGACTAAACCATACATCTCACGATACGAGCTGACGACAGCCATGCACCACCTGTGCCTAGATTTTTTAATTACATGATTAATAATAATCATTTACTCTAGCATGTCAAGTCTTGGTAAGGTTTTTCGTGTTGCATCGAATTAAACCACATGCTCCACCGCTTGTGCGGGCCCCCGTCAATTCCTTTGAGTTTCACTTTTGCAAGAATACTCCCCAGGCGGGATACTTAACGTGTTAACTTTAGAAATGCATCCTCATATCTATATATATATCTAACACATATAAATACAGAATCTTCATAACTTAGTATCCATAGTTTACGGCTAAGACTACCAGGGTATCTAATCCTGTTTGCTACCTTAGCTTTAGTCTCTCAATGTCAGTATTGGCCTAGCAAAGTGCCTTCGCCTTTGGTGTTCTTTCCAATATTTACGCATTTCACCGCTACACTGGAAATTCCCTTTACCTCTACCATACTCTAGTATTACAGTTTTCAATGCCTTTATAAAGTTAAGCTTTAACATTTAACATTAAACACATAATACCACCTCCTGACCCTTTACGCCCAATAATTCCGGATAACACTTGCATCCCCCGTATTACCGCGGCTGCTGGCACGGAATTAGCCGATGCTTATTCTTCAAATAACGTCACTTATTCTTTTTTGAAAAAAGAAGTTTACAACTAATACAGCCTTCTTCCTACACGCGGTATTGCTCCGTCAAGTTTTCACTCATTGCGGAAAATTCCCCACTGCTGCCTCCCATAGGAGTCTGTTCCGTTCTCAATTCCAGTGTGGCTGACCATTCTCTCAAATCAGCTACTGATCAAAGTCTTGGTAAGCCATTACCCAACCAACAAACTAATCAGATGCAAGCTCATGTTTAGGCAAAAAATTTTTACTTTATAGCACAATTATGGGGTATTAACAAATATTTCTATAAGTTATCCCCCACCTAAACGTAGATTCTCACATATTACTCACCCGTCTGCTACTAACTCATTTTATAAAACGAGTCCGTTCAACTTGCATGTGTTATGCATACCGCCAGCGTTAATCCTGAGCAAGGATCAAACTCTTCATGTTACATATTCTATAAAAATTTCAGTAATGACGACTGGATTTATACCAATACCTTTTATTTTATTTTTAACCTAAAATAAATATTCTAACTAATTAAACTACGCCATTAAAATAATAAACCCAAAAAATATTTTAACCAATTATCTTGTTATAACTTCACCAAACTTAAATCCCAATAACTATACATTTAATTTAATACTTATTAGTTACCCACACCACAAACTCAAACTAAAATAATCACACATCAACCAAACTAGACTTGAACCGACACCCAATATAAAAATTTTATACACCAAGCAAATAATAAAATAAATTTTCATCTATTTCCCCCATCCATCCCCTCCTATATATATATATTTATATAATCACACATTAACCAAACTAGACTTGAACCGACACCCAATATAAAAATTTTATACACCAAGCAAATAATAAAATAAATTTTCATCTATTTCCCCCATCCATCCCCTCCTATATATATATATTTATATAATCACACATTAACCAAACTAGACTTGAACCGACACCCAATATAAAAATTTTATACACCAAGCAAATAATAAAATAAATTTTCATCTATTTCCCCCATCCATCCCCTCCTATATATATATATTTATATAATCACACATTAACCAAACTAGACTTGAACCGACACCCAATATAAAAATTTTATACACCAAGCAAATAATAAAATAAATTTTCATCTATTCCCCCCATCCATCTCCTCCTATATATATATATATTTATATAATCACACATCAACCAAACTAGACTTGAACCGACACCCAATATAAAAATTTTATACACCAAGCAAATAATAAAATAAATTTTCATCTATTCCCCCCATCCATCCCCTCCTATATATATATATTTATATAATCACACATCAACCAAACTAGACTTGAACCGACACTCAATATAAAAATTTTATTTATCAAATAAATAATAAAATAATTTTCTATTTACTCTATCTATTTTTTATCTAGAATTTTTTTAATTAATAAATAAATAAATAATAATAATAAATAAGTAATTAATAAGTAATTAAATAATAATAATTAATTAATTAATTAATAAAAAGCAAGTAACGTGATTTGAACACGTGACATTGGACTTGGAAAGACCATACTCTACCTACTGAGCTATACTTGCATTTTTGTAGTAGCCCTTAGGGGAATTTGAATCCCCGTTTTTTCCGTGAAAAGGAAATGTCCTTGACCTCTAGACGATATGGGCTTAAATATTATTAAATTGTTTATATGTATATATATTTTCATGTCTTGTAGGATTTGAACCTACGACGTTAGGTTTTGGAAACCTATGTTCTTCCATCTGAACTAAAGACATATTTATGGTTCAAACAAGATTTGAACTTGTGACCTGAGGCTTATGAATCCTATGCTCTACCTTTGAGCTATTGAACCTTTAATTTTTGGGAGAATGACGGGAATTGAACCCGCTAGTGAAGGATTCACAGTCCTTTGCCTTACCATTTGGCTACATTCACCTGTATTTATAAGTAGGTTTGAGTCGTGCTGGATTTGAACCAGCGAAAGTTTTTACTAGTGAATTTACAGTCCACCTCCTTTAGCCACTCGGAAAACGACTCTTATTTTTTTATTTTCCCTATTATGTGTTGGCTTAAAAACTCCTTTTTTTTTTTGTTTTATTAATTGTGAGGTATTTAGGTCCACATGTAAAGGTAATTCGTAAATTGGGTAGTCTTAGGGCTTTTACGAAAAAAAAAATTAAACGTTATTTTAAGTTAGATACTAAGAAACGTAAGCTTAGTTTTAATAAAAAAACATCTAAATATAAGATAAGGTTGAAAGAAAAACAAAAATTAAGATTTAATTTTGCTATTTCAGAAAAGCAATTATTTAATTATGTAAAAAAGGCAATAAAATTAAAAGGTTCTTCTGGAGAGAATTTGTTAGTAGCATTGGAAATGAGGTTAGATAATATAGTTTATCGTTTGGGATTAGCTCCTACTATTATATCTTCTAGACAATTAATTAATCATGGTCATATCTATGTTGATGGTAAAGTAGTTAATATTCCTAGTTTTAAATGTAAGCCTACAAATAATATAAAAATAAAGGATAATTTGGTATCAAAACGTATAATTGAAAAAAATATTGAGCTATTAGATAAGTATTTTCGTGCTCCAAGTCATTTGTATTTTAATAAGAAAAAATTAGAAGCTAAGGTTATTAATATGGTTAAAAGGGAGGATATAAAATTAATAATAAATGAACTTTTAATTATAGAATTTTATTCAAGGAAAGTTTAGTTAATATATTTTATTATTATTTGTGTTTTAATTTATGTTTATTTTATATTTTATTTATTTTTTTAATTTATTATGTTATTTAGTTTGTTAAATTTTTTTGAAAATATTATTTTATTTTATTGAATTTATTTAAGTTTAGTAAAAAATTGTTTCAAGAAAATTTTAATAAAGTTAAATTATTGAATCATTGTAAGTCATTTTTATTTTTGGGTGAAAGTGATAATAAATTTTTTACAAATGAAAAAAGTGAACTTGTTTTTTCTGATAAGAGAGATAGACCTTTTTCGTCAGATAGGATAAATAGACCTTTTTCTCCGGATAAAAAAGGTGAACCTATTTTTCCTGATAAGAGAGATAGACCTTTCTCGCCAGATAGGATAAATAGACCTTTTTCTCCAGATAAGAAAGGTGAACCTATTTTTCCCTGATAAGAGAGATAGACCTTTTTCGCCAGATAGGATAAATAGACCTTTTTCTCCAGATAAAAAAGGTGAACCTATTTTTCCTGATAAGAGAGATAGACCTTTCTCGCCAGATAGGATAAATAGACCTTTTTCTCCAGATAAGAAAGGTGAACCTATTTTTTCCTGATAAGAGAGATAGACCTTTTTCGCCAGATAGGATAAATAGACCTTTTTCTCCAGATAAAAAAGGTGAACCTATTTTTCCTGATAAGAGAGATAGACCTTTTTCGTCAGATAGGATAAATAGACCTTTTTCTCCGGATAAAAAAGGTGAACCTATTTTTCCTGATAAGAAAGATAGACCTTTTTCGTCAGATAGGATAAATAGACCTTTTTCTCCAGATAAAAAAGGTGAACCTATTTTTCCTGATAAGAGAGATAGACCTTTTTCTCCGGATAAAAAAGGTGAATATATTTATCCTGATAAGAGAGATAGATCTTTTTCGCCATATAGAATAAATAGATCTTTTTATCAAGATAAAAAAGGTGAATCTATTTATCTTGATAAGAGAGATAAATATTTCTTTTCAGATAGGAAAAATAGACATTTTTTTTTGGATAAAAAAGATGAACCTATTTTTACTGATGATATAAATAAGTCTATTTTTTTAGACGAAAAGGACAAACTTTCTTATGTAGATAAAAAGAATATATCTTTTTCTGTAGGTGATGGTAAAAGTGAATCTGTTTATCGCGATAAAATGGATAAGTTTATTTTTTCCAACGAAAGTAATAAATCTTTTTATTTAGATAAGAAGGATGAGTCTTTTTATTTAGATATGATGAATACGCCTTTTTATTCAGATTGGAGAAATAGACTTTTTAACCCAGATAAAAGTAATAAATCTTTTTCTTCGAATAAAAAAGATGAATCTGTTTTTTTTGATAAAAGAAATAAGCTTTTTAGTGCAGATAAAGGTAATATACCTTTTTCTTTGAATGAAAAGAGTGAACCTGTTTATTTTGATAAAAAAGATAAATTTATTTTTTCTGATAAAAGGGATAAACCTATTTTTTCGGATAATAAGGATAAAGTTTTTTTTTCAAATAAAGAAAATAAATTTATTTTTTCTGATGAAAAATATGAATCTATTTTTAAGGATAGACCTTTTTTTATTGATAGAAGTAAGTATAATAAACCTTTTTTTATTGATAAAAGTAAATATAATAGACCTTTTTTTATTGATAAAAGTAAGAGTAATAATATACCTTTTTTTTCTTATCAAAAAAAAGAACCTTTTATTTATAGAAAAAATAAACCTTTGAATTATCAAAAAAATAAAAATTTTTTTTATAAACGAAAAAGAAAGAAAAAGTTAAATAGACTTTTTTGCAAAATGGCAATGGTTTATATTTTGTGATTTTTATTTTAATGAATTAAAATTTTTTTATTAATAAAAAATAAATATATATATTTTTTTAATTAAATAGATTAATTTTACTTGAAAAAAATGAGTTTTCATAATAATGAGATTTAATATTTATTATTTGTTTTTAGTAATTAATAATTAAAGATTGATTGTATTTATTTTAATTTTTATATTAATTAATAATAGGTATAAATTTACCAAATTATATCTATTGTTACAGTAATAGATGGTAGAGCTAATGTTTTATCATGGTGTTCTTCTGGTGTATGCAAATTTAAAGGTAGGCAAAAAACTACTGCTTTTGCTACTAAAATAGTTATTACTAGGGCTTTAAAAAGTGTTTTGGAACGAGGGTTTAATGGAATTGATATAAAAGTTAGTGGTCCTGGTTTTGGTCGTAATGTGGCTATTAGAGCTATAATTAAAATGGGATTTAAAGTTTTTTCGTTAAAAGATATTACACCATTACCTTATAATGGGTGCAGACCTCGTAAAAGACGTCGTACATAATAATATTATTATTTTTTTTATTTGCAGATATGGCGGAATTTGGTAGACGCGCAGGATTTAGGTCCCTGTATTCTTTGTAGTGTGAGAGTTCAAATCTCTCTATCTGTACTTAATAATTATTTTTTTGTAAAATAAAATGAAAAAGGGCTAGAAGGGATTCGAACCCCTGACCTTATAGTTCGTAGCTATATGCTCTAATCCACTGAGCTACAAGCCCTTCTCTTCAAATAGGATTTGAACCTATGGCCAATTGGTTAACAGCCAATTGCTCTACCGCTGAGCTATTGAAGATAATATTTGTGGGTAAACAGATTTAAACTGTTATATTTTATATATTATTCAATAATTTATTGTACCCAAGTATAATTATATATGTTTTTATGGTTTATTTTTTTATTTAAATCCTGTACCTATTGGAATTAAATTTCCTAATATTAAATTTTCTTTTAATCCATATAGCCAATCAATTTTATTTTCTATTGCAGCTTTAATTAATGATTTTATACTTTCTTGAAAAGTTATTTGGGATATAAAACTTTGTGTATATAATGATGATTTTGTAATTCCTAATAATATAGGTTCATATATTATTTTATGTTCATAATTTTTATTTAGGTTATCAATGCTATTTATATTACATATTTCACCTACAATAAATGGGGAATTTCCTGCATTTTTTATTATTACTTTGGATGTCATTTGTTTTATTATAATTTCTATATGTTTATTTGATATATTTATTCCTTGTTCTTTATATATTGATTGTATTTCTTCTAGTATGTATTTTTGTATTATTTCAATACTTTTTCTTGTTGATGTTGAGTTATTGTATTTTTTATTGTAATTAACAAATAAATCTTTTAAAATTTCATGAAGATTTTTTGTTTTATCTATTATAAAAGATTTTTTTGCTTCAAATAATTTTTCTATTTCTACTAATCCTTGTATGATGTCTTTATTTTTTTCTTTTTTAGTAACTGCTTTATATAGTAAGGCGTTTTTTTTCATGATATAAGGATTTTTATCTAATATTTTGTCATTTAGTCTGTATGGCGTTACTTTTTTTAATACAGAAGTATCTTTTTTTTCTTGAATTATTTGTGATGGATATAAGTTTCTATTTTTGTTTGTTATTTCATCTTTTAATATGAATTTACCTATTTTCCATTTATTGTTTATTATTTTTTCTTTTTTAGGTTTGTTAAGTATAATTGTTTTGTTTTTATTTAGTATTTCATTAATAAAAATAAATTTTTTATTTGTTTTAGACTTTTTTTTTTCCATATTATTTAGTATATTTTTAATGCTTATTTTTAATTGTAAGTTTTTTTTTGATTTTTTATTTTTATCTTGCATATTTTTGGATATTGTATATGATTTTTTTTTAAAATTTAATTTATCTGTTAATTTATGGTAAAATTTATTAAAAGTTATAAAATTAGCATTTAATATCCAATAAAGATTATTGAATTTTTTATTTTTTTTATTTATATATTTTTTTCCGGATATATTGGATTTTATTTTTTTTACTTCATTAAATTTAGTATTTTCTTTTTTTTTTTGTTTGTCAAATGTTTCTGCAATTATTTGAGCTTTAAATACTTTTTCTCCTGGTCTTACAAATATGTAGCTATTTGGTGGTAAATAATAAATTGATTTATTTATATTGTTTTCGTATATAGTTATTTTTTTTTCTTTTGAAGTTAAAAATATTTTTTCATTAAATTTATTATAGGTTTTTTTTCCATTTTTAGTTAAGTTAATTATTTTTTAATAATTACTTTTCGAAATTGTACATGATACTTTAATATCATACAGCTACTCTGTTATAAAATTTATTTTATAATTGCGATTTAAATTTATGTAGGTTAGTTTTTAGTTTTAATTAATTTTTATATTAATATTAATTTGTTAAATCGTCCTTTTTATATTGATTTTATTTCGTTCCTTTTATTATGTTCATCTTTTATAAGGTATGTATTTTATTTGAGATAAGATATGTTTGTAATTTTTTGAATTTAATTTGAATGTTATATTCTTTTATATCTCGTATATTTTTTGGTACATAAAATAATTTTATACATTTTGTAAGTCTACCTTAACGAGTTTCTTTTATTTATTTTTAATATTTAGAATCGTTTTTAGATGTTTTTATGTGTAAATTTCAATAAAGTTTTAAGAAATTACTTGCATAAGTAAAAAGTTAATTTTATATGTTTTGCTTAAGTATGTTTAACGAATCGCACTTCAAATCGTACCAAATTTTACCGGTAAATGGAGATAAAATACTTTCTTTAATTTTACTTGTGAAAATTCCTCCTAAGTGAAATGTTCTCATGGTTAATTGTGTTCCTGGTTCTCCTATTGATTGGGCGGCTATAGTTCCTATAGTTTCTCCTAATTCTACTATTTTTCCTGTAGCTAAATTCCATCCATAACACATTTGGCATATTCCTGTTGTTAATATACAGTTTAGTGGTGTACGTATGTAAATATTTATATTGTGATTTAAAATTTTTTTGAAAGTATAGTTTGAGAGTGAATATTTATTTAATATATTTCTCATTCGAAACTAAGCATGAAAAATTATTTTCACTTAGCTACTTAGTAATTTTTATTTTTTTATAATTACTAAGAAATAAAAAGCTTATACCGGTAGTTAAACCTTTTTTTTTATTGTAAAAACGTTTTATAATATCGTTTTGGTCGTTTGCTTTTGTATTTCATCCTTTTCTTTTTTTAAGAGTAATATTCGTTTATATCATAAAGTTTATATTTTAAAATAATAATTTAATATGATTTCTATTTTATTTTAATTTTAATTATATTTGGTAATATGTAATCTTTTACCTATTTAAGAATTTTAAAATTATATAGTTTCTTTTTATTTTTGTAAACCATAATAAAATATTTTTCCTTAAGTTTTTAAACTTTTTAGATTTTAATCCAGCTTATTTTTTATTTTTAAAAAGGATTATAATTATAATATTTAGTATTAATATTATTTTGACTTTCACAATATTTATGATATATTTAAATCTAAGATATTTTTATTTAATATATGAGAATTTATTGTTTAATTTAATTATTTTTATTATTTAAGCAATTCGAATCGCACATTACATATATCTTGACCATAACTAATTATTATTTTATTATTATCTTTTTCTTTAATTGTTTTTACGTTTATACGTCCTATTAATTCTTCCTTTAATAATTTGAATTCTTGTTTAGTTTCATATTTTATTTTTATTTTTTTTTTGTATTTTGTAAAACAATTTGTTTTTCTAATTATGGTGTTTTGTGATGCAAATATTAGACGTCGAGTTAAATATCCTGCATTTGCTGTTTTTAATGAAGTATCTATTATACCTTTTCTTGCTCCATAACATGAAATAAAATATTCCACAATATTTAGTCCTTCTTTAAAATTAGTTTTTATTGGTAAATTTAATAAGTTACCTTGCGAATCAGATATTAATCCTCTCATGCTTATTAATTGTTTAACTTGGTTTATATTACCTCGTGCTCCTGATAAAGTCATTGTGTATAAGGAATTTAGAAGATCATTTTGTTTTAAATTTTTTATTGATTCTATTTTTAGATTTTCATTCATATTATCCCATGTTCTTTTTTCTTTAATTAAGTAAGTGATTAGGTTTATTTTTCCATTTTTAAATTTTTTATTAATTTTATTTAAATTTTTATTGGATATTTCTACTAAATTTTTTTTAGATGGTGGAATTATTAGGTCATTTAATCCTATAGATATTCCAGCATTTGTAGCATGTATTAGTCCAAATTTTTTTATTTTATCTAATAGTTTTGTTGTTTTTATATTGCCATAATTTATAAGGAACCAATTTATTAAATTTTTAATTTCAATTTTATCAAAGGCTTTATTAAAATATATTATATTTTTTGAGTACATAATTTTTGTAAAATATCTGTTTATATTTTAAGACTAATTAGCTTATATTATATTATAAAATTTATAGAAAATTTTTTATTATGTCATTAAATAAAATTCTACCTACTGTAGTTCGTTGTTTATTATTTTGTGAAAATATAATTCTTTTATAATTTTGAAAAATTTGTATATTAAAATTATAATTAAGTTAAAATTAAATTTTATTTTTCATTTTACATTTCATAAGTTAAAAAACTTAATATATAAGTTAAAAAATTTTTTTATTATAGTATAAAGTAAAATTATATTTAAAATTTTTAATTTGATTAAAATTTTATTAATATTTCTAACTAAGAATATTATTTTTTTTATTAAATTTTTTCTTTTTATTTTTAATTTATCTATTTGTTGTTTATTTTTAAAATTTAACCATATAAAGTTGTGTATAGATAAATTTTCTTTTTTGTATTCCATTTTTATTTTTTCCATGTTTGTATATATTTGTTTTAATTAATTTATGAATATATAAATTATTTTATTATATATACATAAATTTTTTATATTTATATTGGAATTATTATTTTAATATTTTTTTTATTAATCAAATTATTTTATTTAATATATATAATAAATTGCAATTTTCTATATTAGAAAAATAGCATCCTAATATTATATCTTGACTTGGTAATATATTAGGATCTCCGTTTTTTAAAGAGTTACAGTTATTTATTGAAATTAATATATTTCTTGCTTCAGCTTGTGCTTTTAATGATAAGGGTATATGTACTCCCATTTGATCTCCATCAAAATCAGCATTAAAAGCAGAACAAACAAGTGGGTGTAATTTTATTGATTTTCCTATAGTGAGTTTTGGTTGAAATGCTTGTATATTTAATCTATGTAAGGTTGGAGCTCTATTTAATAATATGTAATGTTTATTTTATATTTTTAAGTTATTATGTAAAGAAGTTATATTTCGTTTATTTAAGTTTATTTTTTATTTATATAAATTTTTAGTTAAATGTTTTTTGTCATACGTTTTTTATTATATTTTCTAATATTATATCTAAAATTTTAGTTATTTTTTTTATTTTGTAAAGTCTTTTAATTAATTTTAATTTAATTAATTCTTTTATTATAAATGGATAAAATAAATTTATTGCTAGAAATACTATATATGTTTTTTGTTTTATTTATAGATTTAGTAATATTAATAAATTAAGTATGTATTTTTTATATTATTATATTTTGTGAAATCTCATCCATTTCTTTTGGTAATCCACATTCATTTAAGTTAAGTGTTGGTTCTACAACTATCACTGATCTTCCAGAGAAATTTACTGTTTTTCCTAGCATGTTTTCTCTGATTATTCCTTCTTTACCCTTGATGTTTTCTGTTATTGATTTTAATTTTTTAGTTATATAAATTGATTATTTTTATTTAAGAATTAAAAAGATACTTTTATTTAGTTTTTATAAATTTTAGATATATTTTATTATGTAAGGAGATATAAGCTAATATTATTTATAATTTTTCCGAGTTTATTTTCTTTATATTTTTCATTGTTTATTAATTGATCTACTTTTTTTTGTAGTAAAATTTTTTCATTTATGAAGTAGTTATCTGGAATTAATGATTCTTTTAATTTAATTAATAGGATAGATAATTTTTATTTTTATCTTCCTTTAAACTGTATATGATAATTTTTTATATCGTACAGTTTTTTATAAAACTTTTATAAAAAATTTTTCTACGTTTGTTATTTTTTATTGTTTAGTAGATTTTAATGTTTAAATTTAATTAGTTTTAGTATTTTTGAATTATATTTTAAAAATTTATTAACTTAATATAATATTATAATTATTTTATTACAAAATAAAATTTATTTTTGTTAATTAATTTTATAAATTTAATTTATTTTATACATTACGAACTTTTGTTGTTAACGTTGATTATACTAGCATATAATGTATTTAAATCGTTGCTTATTTGTTGGTTATTTTTCATATTAATTATTGGTCGTACATTTGGAGGTAATACAGGTAAATATTTAAATAATAACCATGAGAATTTAATTTTTGTTTGTAAGAGATAATTATATAATTTTATTTTGTTTAATATATTTTTAAAATTTTTTATTGTTATATTTTTTTCTTTTATAGTTTTAATTTTATTTTAATACTGTTTATATAAATAATAAAATTTTTTTTTAAATAAATGGAAGTTTTATAGTTTATTTTAATGGAAAGTTTTAAGTCGCAAATATTGGTGTATATTATTTGTTAATTTTATTAAATTAGGAATAAATTATTTTTCTTATGTGTATTTCTAAATAAAAATTAAAATATATAGTTAACTTATATATTTTAATTTTTATTTAATTTATTAAAAAATCATTAGTTTTTTCTAAGTCTATTTTTGAAAGTATGTCGTTTATAGCTTCTCCTCCTGTTAATTTTTTTTCTTTTTGATTTTTATCTTTTATTGTTATATATGCTTTTCCTGAGTGTAATTGTTTTAAATAATTTATTTTTAAATTAGTAATTATATTAGATTAATTTTATGTTGTTAAATTTTTATTTTTTACAAATTTTTTAAAACGATTTGTAAAATTTAATTAATATTTAATTTTAACAAGAATTTATTTTGTAATATTTTTGCAAATTTTTCTTTATATTTATAATATATTATTTTTTATTGTATTAAAATTAAATTAATTATTTAATATTTGTATTTAGATTTTTATTCTTACTTGCTAAGTAACAAGGATTTATATTTAAATATAGTATATTGATTATTGGGATGTTTAACTCAATAAAAAGGTATATATTAAAATTTATCCTTAGAATATATATATAATAATTATTTATTTATATTCTATAATTTTTTAATTTATTTGATTTTTTATGATTAAAAATCATATTAACCCATTCTATAATTTCTTATTATTGGGTCAGTTATTTCTACATTGCATATCCTGCATAATTTTATGTGTTTTTTTTCTTTTTTACTTTTTTTATAATTTTTGTAATATCCACATCGACAAGTATTTTTTTTAGTTGGTCCAAAAATTTGTTCACAAAATAAGCCTCCTCTAATACATTTTCCTTTTTTATCAAGTGTTTTTTTTATCTTATTGTAATTAATTATAAAATTTATATATATATAATAAAATAATATTTTTGTTATTATATAAGGTAAATTTATTGTTATTTTTATAATTAAAAATCACTCTTTTTTTGGATGTTATAATGAAATAGAATAAATTTATTTGATTATGTTTTATAATTTAAAATTTTAATATATATATATATATTAAGGTATTAAAATTTGCAAGGAATTTTTTAATTTACCTATGTATTTTCCTTTTGGAGTTAATCTTTCTGTCCATTTAAGTATTTGTTTAGGTGAAGCTATATTTATTTTTACATAATCGCGCATAGTTTTAATATATAAAATATTTTTAATATTTTGGTATTTTTATTTTGTGTTTTTTTCTTTTTATAACTCGTATATTTTATTTAGTAAAAAGAGTTTTTTTTTTTGTAAAAATATTAATGTTTAGTCCTAATGATTGTAGTTCTAAAATAAGTAATTTAAAGGATTCTGGAACATTAGGTTTAGACATTGATAATCCATTCATTAAATTTTTTAATATTTGTGATTTATTATGTAAGTCATCAGATTTTATTGTTAAAAGTTCTTGTAGTAAGAATGCGGCTCCGAATCCTTCTATAGCCCAAACTTCCATTTCTCCAAATCTTTGTCCTCCATTTTTAGACTTTCCTTTAACTGGTTGTTTTATTATTGAAGAATAGTTGCTAATTGTTTTTGCGTGAATTTTTTCTTCTGCTATATGCATTAATTTTAATATGTATGAATATCCAAAAGATATAGTTTGTTTAAATGGTTTTCCGTTTTTTCCATTAAATAAAATTGTTTTTCCAGGATTATTAGGATTAAATAACCATTCTTTTTTTGTTTTTTTTCTTGATTGATTAAGTTTTTTATAGATAAGTATTTCTGAATTATTTTTATATTGATATTCATCAAAAGGTTGTATTTTGTATCTTTCTTTTAAATTTATAGCAGATAAGTTTAATAAACATTCATATATTTGTCCTACATTCATTCTTGAAGGTATACCTAAAGGATTTAGTATGATATCTATAGGAGTACCATCTGGTAAATAGGGCATATCAACAATAGGAATTATTTTAGATATTACTCCTTTATTTCCATGTCTTCCAGAGAGTTTATCTCCTATTTGTATTTTTTTTTTTTCAGTTATATATATTTCTATTTGATAACAATTTTTTATTTTGTGAATTTTGGTATTAGTTACTATTCCTACTAAATTTTTTGGGGATAGTACAGATATGTTTTTTCTTTCATATTCACTTAATATTTCATATATTAATTCTACTTCATAGTTTATTAGTCTTTTTTTTATAATTCCTATTAATATTTCTTTACCATTTATTTTTGATCCTATTTTTATTATTCCATTGTTATTTAAGTTTTTTACGTTTTTTAATTTAATGTCTGGTATATTTTTAGTTATTTCTTCTTAAACTAAACAAATTTATTTGTTTGTTTTCAAACTAAATATATTTTATTTTTAGCTTTGTTTAGGTATTTTTATTTTTAAATTTCAAATTAATTAAATTATTTTAATTATTATTTAATACATTGAAAATTAAATTATCTAATAAATTATGGTATGAATAATAAAGATATTTTTTGTTATTAATTAGTTAAAAAATAAACTTTATTTATTTAATTTATAGATATTAAAATTAAATTACATTAAATTTAAATATTATTTTGTTTAAATTTAAGTATTTTGTTAAATGTATTATTTTTATAATTCTCACTTTTTTTTCTTTGTGATTTATTAAAAAGGATTTACATTTTTTAACATGTATTGATGTTAAAATATCTTCATTTCTTAGTCTTTCACTAATAATTATAGCATCTTCAAAGTTGTAACCTTCCCAACTTAGATATCCAACTAAAATATTTTTTCCTAAACAAAGGTTTCCATTTAAACTTCCTATTCCTTCTGCTATTATTTGTCCTTTTTTTATCCAATCATTTTTTTTTACAATTGAAGTTCTTGTTTGATAAATATTAGAGTTATTTTTTTCATCTATATTTAATAAGTAAATTGTATGTTTATGTTTTTTTATTTTTTTATTTTTTTTTAATTTTTTTTTGAAATATTTTTTAAATAAATTTATATTTTTAAATTTTGATTTTTTTGATTTTTTTTGTATTATTATTTTTTTTGAACTTGAATATATAACTGTTCCACTTTCTTTTGCTATTATTGTAGATTTACTATCTCTATTAATTAATATTTCTCTACCTGTTTCTATTAAGGAAGGCTCTTTATTTTTTAAAATTAATGCTTGTTTTTGCATTGTGGCTCCCATTAATACTCGATTTGCATCGTTATGTTCTAGGAAAGGTATTATACC